TCCAAAATAAAAATCAAAGCTGTCGCAAAGCATATACGTATGTCTCCTCATAAAGTACGGAGAATAGTTAATCAAATCCGCGGCCGTTCTTATGAACAAGCACTTATGATCTTGGAATTTATGCCATATCGGGCGTGCAATCCAATATCACAATTACTTTCATCCGCAGCGGCTAACGGAAGTCATAACTTCGGAGTAAATAAAACCGATTTAATTATAAATAAAATCCAAGTAGAAAAAGGAAATTTTTTAAAAAGATTGCAACCAAGAGCTCAAGGACGTGGTTATCCGATACATAAACCTACTTGTCATATAAGTATTATTATGGAATGTAATAGACTAACTTCTGAATAAAAAAAACTTTTATTAATAAGATTCGGAACAAATAATATATGGGACAAAAAATAAACCCACTTGGTTTTAGACTTGGTCTAACACAGAGTCATCATTCATATTGGTTCGCTAAACCAAAAAATTATTCCAAAATTTTTGGGGGCGATAGACAAATACGTAATTATATTGAATTTTACGTGCGCAAAAATATAAGAAATTCATCAAATTACGGTGGTATTGCACGCGTTGAAATTCAAAGAAAGACAGATTTAATTCAAGTTGAAATATATACAGGCTTTCCAGCTTTATTAATAGAAAATCGTGGTGAAGGGATAGAACAATTAAAAACTAAGGTACAAAATATCTTAAATCCTATAGACAGAAGACTTAAATTAACATTAATTGAAATATCCAAACCTTACGAAGAACCTAATATTCTTGCAGAATATATTGCTTTGCAATTAGAAAGCAGAGTAGCTTTTAGGCGAACTATGAGAAAAGCAATAGAATTGGCGAAAAGAGGAAACATTGGAGGTATCAAAATACAAATAGCAGGACGTTTAAATGGAGCTGAGATAGCTCGCGTCGAATGGGCAAGAGAAGGCAGAGTTCCTTTACAAACTGTTAGAGCTCGAATTAATTATTGTTATTATGCTGCTCAAACCATTTATGGAGTATTAGGAATAAAAGTTTGGATATTTCAAGATGAAGAGTAATCACTCCATTTGATTTATTTTACCATAAATTTAACACAATAAAATTTGCTATGCTTAGTGTGTGACTCGTTTGTATCAAAAAATTGACAAAACAAATTTAAAGTCAAAATCTTGATAATTTAGTTTTTACTAGAAAAAATTCATGACCATGTATTGGAAAAAACCAAACAATTTATTACTATATATAGACAAATTTTTTAATAACTTTATTCCACAGGAATCAATAAAATATTCCTTTGTGAAGCGAAATAATATAAAAAAACAATCGTATGGTTTACGGAAAAATACAAAAATTCCAAAGCAGTATTACAAGGCATACAATTTTGAGCTTAAATTCAATAAAACTAAGTAATCTGAACAACAAAATAGGCTCGACTGCGGAAGATCAACCTAACCGAAAAAGTATTTGAATCATGAAAACGAGTAAATCTTAAGAATTTTTAATCTATTCATCAAGATAGGATGGCAAAAGAAACCAATTTTGTACACGAAAAAAACAATATCAGAGTTTGTATTTGCCTATGATGTTTATTTGATTTTTTCCTTGCCCTTCTTTAGGAAACTTTTCAATGAATCATAAATTTTTTATTCATAAGGAGCCGGATGAAGAGAAATTTTCACGTCCGATTCTGAAGTAGCGATAAGATCGACTATAACCCTAAAAGAACAAAATTTCGTAAACAACATAGAGGAAACTTAAAAGGAATAGCTACCCGAGGCAATGTAATTTGTTTCGGAAAATTTGCTCTTCAAGCACTTGAACCTGCATGGATAACTTCTCGACAAATAGAAGCTGGACGAAGAGCTATAACTCGTTATGCTCGTCGTGGTGGAAAACTTTGGATTCGTATATTTCCAGATAAACCTATTACTATACGACCTGCAGAAACACGCATGGGTTCTGGTAAAGGTTCTCCAGAATTTTGGGTAGCTGTCGTTAAGCCAGGAAAAATAATTTATGAAATAAGTGGAGTTTCTGTAAGTATTGCTAAGGCAGCGATGAGAATTGCTGCGTATAAAATGCCTATACGTACCAATTTTATTACAATTCATGATAAACAAGGGAAAATAGAAAAAAATAAATAAAAAATTTTATTTACATCTTATTCATTAACCCTCCTCCTTCAAAAATCTAATATTTTTTGTGTTATGGGGGAGGATTATAAACAAAAAAAATGATTCAACCTCAAACTTATTTAAACGTTGCAGATAATAGCGGAGCTCGAAAACTTATGTGTATTCGAGTTATAGGAACAAGTAATCGTAAATATGCAAATATTGGTGATATTATCATTGCTGTTGTCAAAGAAGCAGTTCCAAATATGCCAATTAAAAAATCAGAGATAATTAGGGCAGTTATTGTACGTACTCGAAAAGAATTTAAACGCAAAAATGGTTCAATTATAAAATTTGATGATAATGCTGCAGTTGTTATCAATCAAGAAGGTAACCCAAAAGGTACTCGTGTTTTTGGCCCAATTGCTAGGGAATTGAGAGAAGCAAATTTTACAAAAATAGTTTCTTTAGCTCCTGAAGTTTTATAAAGAAGTTTTATAAAGAAATTCTATATATATATAGAATTTGCACAAAATTTTTTCATTTTTGAATCTAAAATAAAAAATCTCATATTTATAAATTTTGTATTCATTTTATATATTTGTTTAAATAAGATGAAAAAAGAACTTAGAAAAATGATTGATTTAAGGAGTTTTTATGGGTAACGATATTATAGCTAATATGATCACTTCTATAAGAAATGCAAATTTGGGTAAAATAAAAACTGTTCAAATACCTGCTACTAATGCAACTAGAGATATTGCAAAAATTCTTTTACGAGAAGGTTTTATAGAAAACTTTATTGATAATGAACAAAATGCAAATTTTTTAATGTTAAATTTAAAATATCAAGGGAAAAAAAAGAAATCATATATAACAACTTTACGACGCATTAGTAAACCCGGTCTACGTATATATTCTAATCATAGAGAAATTCCTAAAGTTTTAGGCGGAATGGGGATTGTAATTCTTTCAACCTCTGGAGGAATTATGACAGATCGAGAAGCTAGGGAAAAAAAAATTGGAGGAGAACTTTTATGTTATGTGTGGTGACTTGGTATATACAATTTATTTGGAATTATTGTTTCTATCAATATAAATTGAGAGGAAAATTCTCATATTAATGAAGAAACAAAATTTAATTGAAATGGAAGGTGTAGTTACGGAATCACTTCCGAATGCAATGTTCCGTGTATGTTTAGATAACGGGTGTCAAGTTTTAGCTCATATTTCGGGAAGAATAAGGCGAAATTATATACGAATATTGCCGGGAGATAGAGTAAAAGTGGAATTAAGTCCATATGATTTAACTAAAGGTCGTATAACATATCGACTTCGTGCAAGATCTTCAAACAATTAAAAACTCGTACATAAAAAAGAGAATATCAATATGAAAATTCGTGCTTCTGTTCGTAAAATTTGTGAAAATTGTAGATTAATTCGTCGTCGAAGACGAATAATGGTTGTTTGTTTTAATCCAAAACATAAACAAAGACAAGGTTAAAGACATTTAAAAACATTCAATCCATTAAATATATATACTAAATTATGCCAAAATCTATAAGAAAAATAAATCTACGCAGAGGAAAACGTAGATTACCTAAAGGAGTGATACACATCCAAGCAAGTTTTAATAATACGATTGTAACTGTTACAGATATACGTGGACAAGTTGTTTCTTGGTCTTCTGCTGGTGCTTGTGGATTCAAAGGTGCGAGAAAAAGCACACCATTTGCTGCTCAGACAGCAGCAGAAAATGCAACTAGACTATTGATTGATCAAGGGATGAAACAAGCGGAAGTTATGATTAGTGGTCCAGGTCCAGGTAGAGATACAGCGTTACGAGCTATTCGTAGAAGTGGTGTGATGCTTAGTTTTGTGCGTGATGTAACGCCTATGCCGCATAACGGGTGTAGACCGCCCAAAAAGAGACGTGTATAAAAAAATCATAAAATAAATGGATTAATATGATTAAGAATGAGGTTGAAGTATCTACTCAAATATTACAATGGAGGTGTATTGAATCAAGAATGGAAAGCAAACGTCTTCTTTATGGACGATTTGCTATTTCACCTTTTAGAAAAGGACAAGCTAATACAGTTGGAATAGCTATGCGTAGAGCGTTACTTAATGAAATTAAAGGCGCATCTATTACATATGCTGAAATAAAGACGATAAAACATGAATACTCTACAATAGCAGGAATCCAAGAATCAATTCATGATATCTTAATTAATTTAAAAGAAATTGTTTTAAAAAGTGATTCTTCTGAACCCCAAAAAGCATATATTTCTATTTCTGGACCAAAAAAAGTAACTGCTCGAGATATTAAAGGACCATCTTCCATTCGCGTAATTGATAATACACAATATATTGCAACTTTAACTAAAGCTATTTCATTAAATATTGTATTAAATATTGAAAAAGATTGTGGATATCGCATAGAAAATTTACAAAAATTTCAAGAAGGTATTTTTCCTATTGATGCTGTATTTATGCCGATAAGAAATGTAAATTATACTGTTCACTCTTTCGAAAGCAAAGAAAAAACAAAAGAAATTCTTTTTCTTGAAATATGGACTGATGGAAGTATTACTCCAAAAGAAGCACTCTATGAAGCTTCTCGAAATTTAATTGATTTATTTGTTCCTTTAATAAATTCGGAACGCAAAGAGAAATTTTCTGGAATAGAAAAAAAAAACGAATCCGATATTTCTTCTTTCTCTAATGAACTTATAGCAGTTGATATGGAGGATATAACAAAAGATATTGCGTTTAAGCATATATTTATCGACCAATTAGAACTCCCCGCTAGAGCTTATAATTGTCTTAAAAGGGTAAATGTACATACCATAGCCGATTTATTAAATTATAGTGAAGATGATTTGGTAAAAATAAAAAATTTTGGTAAAAAATCAGTTGAACAGGTCGTACAAGCTTTAAAAAAACGGTTTTCAATTGATTTATCAAAATAAAAAGATTTTTATTTTGATAAATCAATTGAAAACCGTTTTTTTTTATTATTTAGTAAAACATTTTACAAATTTTTGTTTTGATGTTCCCCTACCAAATTAAATTTTCATATTTTAGATAAACGAACTTTTTGTTTTGTCTAACAAAAAAAATTTGTACTTTCTAAAATAACCCTAAAGTAAGGGATTTATCAATTGGTAAAGCGGCACCAATACCTAACCAAAGGGCTGCAACAGTACCAACTAAGAACACTGTCGTAGCTACCGGACGACGAAAGGGATTTTGAAATTTATTAACATTCTCCAAAAAAGGTACTATCAATAACCCAGCAGGTACTGCAACCATTAAAAGTACACCCAATAATTTATTAGGTACTGTACGAAGTATTTGAAACACTGGAAAAAAATACCATTCTGGTAATATTTCCAAAGGTGTTGCGAAAGGATTTGCAGGTTCACCAACCATTGAAGGTTCTAAAACAGCTAAACCTATAGTGCATGCAATAGTTCCTAGAATAACTACTGGAAAAATATATAAAAGATCATTTGGCCAAGCAGGTTCTCCATAGTAATTATGTCCCATACCTTTAGCTAACTTAGCTCGTAATATAGGGTCACTCAAATCGGGTTTTTTTGTTATTGAGATAGGTTTTTAAAATCCCCCTCATAGAACTGGACATGATAATTTCTTATCATCCGGCTCAAGTATTAAACAGAATTCGATATATATATATATATATATCGAATTCTGTTTAATACTCATAATCCAAATAAATTTACTATACTATTTTTTGGATAGTCTTTCTAGGCTTATTTTTTTTAATACACAAAATTTTGACTTATTCATTATTTTGCTTTTCAATCATATTTCATTAGATTTTTTTAATTATTCCGATATTTTAAAGGAAAAATGCAACAGGAATGAATGCATTTCCATATTAGATTTTTTTATTAGACTAGATAAAAAATTATTTGAATTTGACGAAATCAATAAATTCAATCATAGAATTTTACTTTTTACTAAAAAAACAACCCAAGTTTTTATTTTTTTTAATAAAAAAAAAATAATTGGGAATAAAACCACATAAATTTTTTATGTGACGGATTATTTCAAGTTCCTGTTTAGCAAAATAAATTATTGAATAGAGTCACACACTCCCATAATCCACTTTTTCCTTTTTTCAAAAAATCTATGTTTTTATTAAATATGTAAAAAATCTGACTTCAACGATATAAACAAGTGAAATCCATTACTAAAATATGGCAATAAGATATCTTTTACACTAATATATGTATATCTTTATAATGGGCCTGAAATACCTTGTTTGCGAATCATTAAAAAATGCATCAACATAAATATTGCAGTAAGAAGCGGTAACACAAAAGTGTGCAAACTATAAAAACGAGTTAACGTAGATTGACCTACGCTCACACTTCCTCTTAATAATTCAACCACTGGAGCTCCTATGACTGGAATAGCTTCTGGCACACCAGTTACAATTTTAACAGCCCAGTAACCAATTTGATCCCAAGGAAGTGAATAACCTGTCACACCAAAAGATACAGTTAATACTGCTAATATAACACCGGTGACCCAAGTTAATTCACGTGGCTTTTTAAACCCCCCTGTAAGATAGACACGAAAAATATGTAAAATCATCATTAAAACCATCATACTAGCTGACCATCGATGAACTGATCGAATAAGCCAACCAAAATTAACCTCAGTCATGATATATTGAACAGATGAAAAAGCTTCAATTACAGTAGGCCTGTAATAAAAAGTCATCGCAAAACCCGTAGCTACTTGAACTAAAAAACAGGTTAATGTTATTCCACCCAAACAATAAAATATATTAACATGCGGAGGTACGTATTTACTGGTGATATCATCTGCAATCGCTTGGATCTCTAAACGCTCTTCAAACCAATCATATACCTTATCGGGATAGGTTATAAAAATTCCCCCCCAACAAACCGTAAATGATTATTTCTAATCAAACGGCTCAAACGGAAAAAATTTCTAATATAGAATACGACGAAATGTTCGAAATATTGAAAAATTTAACCTGCCATTGTCTCGAGTTAATTGCTGCATTCTTTATTTGAATTTTAGAAAAAGTTGAGAAATCTCTTTATTTGTTAATTCACTACCAAGATTATCTTGTTCAAATCGTAAAAATTATTTTTAAAACTTTAGATTCTAATTACGCTCCGATGACTTAAAAAAAAAATTTAATGGATTGAATTCTTTTTTATCATTTACTCAATAAATCTTTACTATTCAAACACTTTAAAAATGATAGATATAAAACGATATCTATATCTATCATTTTTTGTATCTAAATCAGAAAGAAATTAAGAAATCGATTACGGAGTCAAATAAATGAGTTTACACAAATTAACCATAGTTTTAATTTTTCTTATTTTTGTGCTTCAAATACTAAATAAAAAATACTTGACAAAATAAAAACCTTATTTAATAGAAAAAAATGAAGGGGATGTTTAAAAATCCCATATTAATAAACCGATTGATTCAAACGAGTCGCACACCCATATTCGAAAAAATCCTTCCAATTAAAAATTACACAATTGAACTACCTGAAATTGATAAAAAATCCAGTAACTCTTTTTCCAATTACAATTTTTTTATCAATTTATTTTCGTTAAAATCGTCTGTATCACCAACTTACTGGAACTCCATCTAATAAAACGGAAGAATTATAAAGTTCTAAAATAATAACTAAAAAAACTGCAAAAAGAGCCATTGCAATACCCATTAAAGGTGTTGTTCCCCACCCAGGAGCTACTTTACCATATTCTGAATTTAAAGGTTTTAATATATCACCTATACCACTTTTTTTTCCTCCTGTTTTAGGAGCATCATCAATTATTTGTGTAGCCATAAATTTTTCAAATTTAGTTGAGATTTATTAACTTTGTGTACTATTATTATATTTAAAAATCTACATCGAAAATATACCACTTGGAAATACTTAAAAATGGAAACTGCAACTTTTGTCGCTATCTTCATATCTTGTTTACTTATCAGCTTTACTGGCTATGCCCTTTACACTGCTTTTGGAAAACCTTCGGATGAACTTCGGGATCCTTTCGAAGAACATGAAGATTAAATATGACTAATGACTTTCTACCGAGAGAGTCATTGGTCACAAAAAATCTAAGATTTAATTTATAAAGATTATTTTTTTCCCTTGCTCGGTACTTTGGGTGTTTCCCTAAAAAAAATAGCGAAAAAAATAATTCCTAAAGTAGCTACCAACAAAAATGTATAAACCAATGCTTCCATATGTTTGTATATTGGGTAAAAAAATTAACAAAAAATGATCATAGTTATTAAATGATCTTTTAACTGATAAAATTGAAATATTTGCGTATACTTCATTTTTCATTTAGAAAAAAAAAACATAGAAATATAGTTTGATTACTTACCTTTTAGTAGTTAAATCTCCAAGTTTTTGAAAAGCCCCAAATTCAAGTTGAGCATCTAAATCTGGATCAATACCTGCAAAAACATCTCTAAATAATGTTCGAGCACCATGCCAAATATGACCAAAAAAGAAAAGAAGAGCAAATGTGGCATGTCCAAAAGTAAACCAACCTCGTGGGCTACTACGAAAAACACCATCCGATTTTAGAGTAGCACGATCAAATTCAAAAATTTCACCTAATTGAGCGCGTCTAGCATATTTTTTTACAGTAGCTGGATCATCGAAGCTAACTCCATCAAGTTCGCCACCGTAAAACTCAACAGTTACACCTACCTGTTCAACACTATATTTTGATTCCGCTCTTCTAAAAGGAACATCGGCTCGAACAATCCCTTCTTCATCTAATAAAACAACAGGAAAAGTTTCGAAAAAAGTAGGCATACGACGCACAAAAAGTTCATGTCCTTCTTTATCTTTAAAAACAGCATGACCTAACCAACCAACAGCTATACCATCTCCATTATCCATAGCACCAGCTCTAAATAAACCACCCTTCGCAGGGTTGTTACCAATATAATCATAAAATGCTAATTTTTCAGGAATTTTAGACCAAATTTCTGATAGATTTTGGTTTTCTGTTTTTGCTGAACGAATTCGACGATCTATTTCTTGTTGAAAATATCCTAAATCCCACTGATAACGGGTAGGCCCAAACAATTCTATCGGCGTCGCTGCAGAACCATACCACATGGTTCCAGCAACTACAAAAGCAGCAAAAAACACTGCGGCAATACTACTAGATAAAACTGTTTCAACATTTCCCATACGTAGACCTTTGTATAATCTTTGAGGAGGACGAACACTAAGATGAAACAAACCCGCTAATATACCTAAGATACCTGCAGCAATATGATGAGAGGCAATCCCTCCTGGAACAAAAGGATCAAAACCTTCTGCGCCCCAAGCGGGTGCTACGGGTTGTATTTTACCAGTCAAACCATAAGGATCAGATACCCATATCCCAGGACCAAATAAACCTGTTACATGAAAAGCCCCAAAAGCAAAACAGAGTACTCCAGAAAGGAATAAATGAATTCCGAAGATTTTGGGTAAATCTAACGAAGGTTTGCCAGTACGTTCATCACGAAATAATTCTAAATCCCAAAAGACCCAATGCCAGATAGCTGCTAAAAATAACAAACCCGATAATACAATATGAACAGCAGCAACACCTTCATAACTCCATAGACCAGCGTTAGTTACATTTTCTCCAGTAATACTCCAACCTCCCCAAGATTTTGTTATTCCTAAACGAGTCATAAAAGGTATTACAAACATACCTTGTCTCCACATAGGATCAAGAACAGGATCAGAAGGATCAAAAACAGCTAATTCATATAAAGCCATTGAACCAGCCCAACCAGAAACTAACGCAGTATGCATTAAGTGTACAGAAATTAAGCGACCAGGATCGTTCAAAACCACGGTATGAACACGGTACCAAGGTAAACCCATAAAAACCCCTTTCTCAAAGAGAATAATTAAACACTGTGTAACTTTTTCGCATTAAAAATATTAGCTAATAATTAAACCCGTCATGATCACCCCGGGGATTAATATCATTAAAAAAACTAAATGAGTTCTTTACCAAATAAACATAAGCAAAAACATTTTAGCATTTATGTTTTCAGGTTCACAGTCAAGAGATTGGTCCCATTTAAAAAACAAATTAAAATATGAAAATCAACTTATTATTTAGTCTTTTTCATTAATCTTATTAAATAATTTGAAAAAATATGATATAATTATCTTTGTCTGATTACCCGCGTTTTAAAATCATAGAGTTGCTTTCAGTTCACAGATATAAAATAAAAAATATGCCTATTGGTGTTCCAAAAGTACCTTTTCGTCTCCCTGGAGAAGAAGATGCTGTATGGATTGACGTATAGTGCGACTTATTATACAGTTTAGTTCTATGGAGCTTATCCATCATTCTATCCGACTAAATAGTTCATCACTCACTCAAAATAGACCAATCTATTAAAAATCTAAAGCGTGATATTAAAATAAAAATTATGAATTGAAAAAATCTATGGTTAATTTAAATAAATAAAGTATTTGAACTTCTTTCGTTAAATTATTTTATTAGCACTTGAATAAACAAAAAGTTGTGAAATTAGAATGAAAAATTTTGAAATATTTGTTTATACGTACAAATAAAAACCGGAGAAATTTTTTTATGAAGTAGAACGTAAACCTAAAGATTTTAGTTAAAAACGACTCTGTAAATAAAAACATTTATTATAAAAATACAAAAAATAAATATATAATATTAGAAGTTCAACGAGCGATATATAAAATTGAACAACAAAATGTAAAAATTATATATAAATTTTTACACAAGTTTAATTAAGCTGTATGCGTTTATAAAACGCGTGTACAGTTTCTATGAGAAAAAAATAACAAATCTATCTTAATCAATCGACTTTATCGAGAGAGATTACTTTTTTTAGGTCAACAAGTGGATGACGAAATTGCCAATCAACTTATTGGTATTATGATGTATCTGAATGGAGAAGATGAAAGTAAAGATATGTATTTATATGTAAACTCTCCTGGTGGCGCAGTTCTTGCTGGAATTTCTGTTTATGATGCTATGCAATTCGTAGTACCTGACGTACATACAATTTGCATGGGATTAGCAGCTTCAATGGGTTCGTTTATTTTAACTGGAGGAGAAATTACTAAACGTATAGCATTACCTCACGCTTTGTGTCAATGAGTTTTTTAATTTTTTTAGTCTGATCCAAAATCGTTAGGTGAAAAAACAAGACTTAACAAATATTTTATATACGAATAAGAAAAATTCACTATAAATTTTCTTTTTTTTACGAACTTATTTTAGCGTCATAAAATCGTACGAAAAAATTACTTATTAAATTTTTATAAAAAACTTTGAAATTGCTAGATAAAAAATATTGTTCTTTTTTCATATAGCAATCGAACAATCATGATACAATATGGTATAAAAGATGGTTTTTTTATTAATTATTTAATTTAAAAAATTTACAATTTTAGAATTGTTTTGTAAATTTTGAAAAAATATGATGAAATTACAAAGCTGTATGCAGCTAAAATTGCATGTACAGTTTATTCCTTCTAAATTTTAAACAAAAAATTAGGAAATTACTAGAAATTTTTGATAGGGTTATGATTCATCAACCAGCTAGTTCTTATTATGATGGACAAGCCGGAGAGTGTATTATGGAGGCCGAAGAAGTTTTGAAACTTCGCGATTGTATTACCAAAGTTTATGTACAAAGAACAGGTAAACCTTTATGGATTATTTCCGAAGATATGGAAAGAGATGTTTTTATGTCGGCAAAAGAAGCAAAAGTTTATGGTATTGTCGACTTGGTTGCTTTAGATAACGGATCACATTCTACAAATAATTGAAAACAAAAATATACTAACTACCTATTAAAACAAATTTATTTGTTAAGGTTGGGTTTGATCCAAACCATTAAATTCTGCAAACAATTTAGAATGCCTACTATTCAACAACTTATTAGAAATAAGAGACAACCAATTACAAATAGAACCAAATCCCCCGCCCTTAAAAGATGTCCCCAACGTCGAGGAGTATGTACTAGAGTGTATGTGCGACTTGTTTGAATCTAAAACTTTTATAAATATTTGAAAAAACTGAAATGCAGATTATTTTTCAGAATAATTTAAAGTGAAAATACATCATTTATTTAGTTTAAATGAAATTCATAGTTTTTTCGGTGCGATTCCGATCACCTTTGCTTTGGATGAAAAGCGATTCCTCAATGGTAGCGATTGATTATCAATCCATTAAGCGAGGAAATAGATTATAAATTTTATTTGGTATACCAATAAATTACATAACTGCAAAAACGAAAATTAATGGTCAGCTATTCTGCGAACTTTTTAATAACGTGCCGTTGATGAATAAAAAATCCTTTATTGGATTTCTAAAAAAAGCTCAAAGTCAGAAATTGTACAATTAACTGAAATTTAACATAAAGCTTCGGTATTTTAAAGGACCTACTCGTTGAAGGTGAGACTATAGAAACAAAGGAATTCATGATTTTTATCCAATTGGAGGTCCTACTCCTCTTTTCTTTTATTGACCGGTTATCAAACCCAAAAGAATCATGTTTAGGAAAGTTATAGCAGCAAAAGCTTCTGGAATTTTTTATTTCATACATTAGATATTTGGAGAGAGAGGCTTTATTACAACAATTGAATAAAACGATGAAATGAATGTTTTTATTTATTAGAGATATATCTATATTGTGTAATATATAAAGATAAATATATAAATTGCATCTTTCTTTAAAATAACAAGAAATAAGGAAAAATTAAACAATATTTCAGAATGAATTATTTTCTTATCTCTCACATAGAATTTTTTAGTAATTCGGAGGAATATAAAATTTCATGACTAGAGTTAAACGCGGTTCCGTAGCACGGAAACGCCGTAAGAATATGCTTACGCTGACATCCGGGTTTCGTGGAACTCATTCAAAACTTTTTCGAACTGCTAACCAACAAGGAATGAAAGCATTAGCATCATCTCATCGTGATGGAGGTGAAAGAAAAAGAAATCTTCGACGTTTATGGATTATTCGACTTAATGCAGCAGCACGATATAATGGAATTTCTTATAACAAATTAATTCAATATTTGTATCAAAACAAAATTTTTTTAAATCGAAAAATACTTGCTCAAATCGCTATATTAGATAAATTGGCCCTTTCTGCTATAGTTAAACATATTAACAAAAAATAAAAATAACATAGAACCTCCTGGTAAGTTTAAAAAAAAACATCCGGGAGGTTCCTAGTACAGAAATTTTTGCAAAAAATAACAACTTAATTTTCGTTATTAACGAACGGTAATAAAGCTAAAACACGAGCTCGTTTAATTGCTAAAGTTAGTAAACGTTGCTGTTTCGAAGTTAATCTATTTGTTCGTCTAGATAAAATTTTTCCTTGCTCACTAATAAATCGTCGAAGCAAACTTATATTTTTATAATCAATGAATTCTCCAGATCTAATCGATGGAATCCGTTTACGGGAGGATTTTCTAGATTTGGTCATAACTTAATTCTATAAACCTTTAAATATTCTTCATTTTTTAATTTCTCTGTGGATAGTATGATTACCACAATAACGACAAAACTTTTTCAATTCTAACCTCATAGGCGTATTCCGACGATTTTTTCGAGTAGTATATCGCGAGATACCTTGACTTTTTTTTTTTAAATTTTGTTCACAATCAATACATTCTAAATTAATCGTTACTCTTATCTCTTTACTTTTAGCCATATTTTTTCTTTAAAACTTTCAAATTCTAAATTCCATTTAAAAAATTATGAATAAAAATTCACAAATTTGAATCTTTATTAATTAGGTAATTCAAATTTAATTACTATTTTTTTTTTAAAGAAATGAAAGAACTAAAGCATCTGGAAAAAAACGATTAATTTCTATTAATAAAGCGGCTAAGAATCCGAACCACAAAGTAGCTAAAACGGGTGCTGTAGATAGATAAGTTTTTGCATCTTGCATCGTAAATTTTCCTTTTTTGTTTTTTCCAAAATAATTCATTCCATATATTTTTTTGTATATTTAAATCCGAAATATATTGGATTATCTTTTAACTATTTAGTTCTGTATTCTTTATATTTTTTTGTTCTAATTAAATTTTTTTAATTAGAAGGAAAAAATATAAAAAACTAAATAGAAAAACAATAAACGAGTAGAATAATTTCAAAGAATTAGAAGTTCAGGGATGTAGCGCAGTTTGGTAGCGCGTTTGTTTTGGGTACAAAATGTCGCAGGTTCGAATCCTGTCATCCCTACATTCCTATACCTAAAAAAAATTTTATTTTTTATTTAGTTAAATTGAAATAAAATTTTTATAAAAACGCTCTTAGTTCAGTCCGGTAGAACGCAGGTCTCCAAAACCTGATGTCGTAGGTTCAAATCCTACAGGGCGTGATTACTATAACATTGAAAAGTTATGGTCGCATATGAAACTTTTTTTTAAGAAAAACAAAGAAAATTTTCATTTAAAGATCTAACTGATCACCACGCCGATATTGCAAATATGCAGTCACAAATAATCCAACCAAAGTTATTGGAATTAAACCAAGAACAATCCCAGATAACAAAGCTTCAACCATTTTTTTCCTCCATCGACAAAAATAATACCTAATTGATAGATTATTTAAGTTCGTTACCAATCCAAAATTACTTTTTTGATACAGTGAAATTTTCTATCCTCTTAAATCATTTTTTTAAATAAGTTCTATTTTACTTAAACCGATAAATAAGACTAATGCTAAAACTAAAGCTCCAATTAGAAACAGAAAATAACTAAGTATAATAAGCATAAAAAACAACCTAATAACGATATTGTATATACAATGAATTATATAAAATTTTTATTGGGAAAAAAATCAAAATTTTTTTGATTTCTACGAACAGAAAGTACATAAAAAGTATATATAGTTCATATTATAGTAATATAAAAAATAGGACGATTATTATTTTATAATAATTTTTCTAAAAAAAAATAAATATTAAATAATAATAATAATAATAATAATAATAATAATAATAATGTTAAATTTATTTGGTGTTGACACTACCTAATAAAACGCGACAAGTTTTATTTAGATTTATAACTAAAATAAGTATGATATGCCGAAATTAAAACAAAATAATTAATAGTTCTTTTCAATAAATTTATCAAATTAAAATGAATTTCTATATCCAAAAACAAGTTTTAAGACTCTAATGATTCTATTTAATAGTAATAAGATCTTTTGAACTTTTCTTTAAAAAAATTTTCTTGCTACGTCAAGAGAACGTTAGCTATACTAAGTCAGTATGCTTCAGAAATACCTTTGGTATAGAATTGACAACATAATAAGATTAAGGGAACGAAAATATTAGAGATTCCTAATTTTCTAATTTACCTCCTTTGTGAGATTGACCCTCCCTTTGTCTTTATAAATATACACGGAGCTAACCATGTCTGGAAATACAGGAGAGCGTCCTTTTGCTGATATAATTACCAGTATTCGATATTGGGTAATCCATAGCATTACTATACCTTCCTTATTTATTGCAGGTTGGTTATTTGTCAGCACAGGTTTGGCTTACGATGTGTTTGGAAGTCCTCGTCCAAATGAATATTTTACGGAAAATCGACAAGAAGTTCCATTAATTACTGGCCGTTTCAATTCGTTAGAACAAATTGATGAATTTACAAAATCTTTTTAGGGAGTAGGAATGACTATAGATAAAATTTATCCAATCTTTACAGTAAGATGGTTAGCCGTTCATGGATTAGCTGTACCTACAGTTTTCTTTTTGGGAGCTATATCGGCAATGCAGTTTATCCAACGATAAACTCTAAAAAAATCTTAAAACTATGACACAACCAAATCCAAACAAACAAAGTGTAGAATTAAACCGTACTAGCCTTTATTGGGGTTTGCTTTTAATTTTTGTACTTGCTGTTCTATTTTCTAATTACTTTTTTAATTAAAAAAGTAATTATTTTTTTACCTCATCTGGAAAATAATTTTTTACTATTATTTGTAACTGTATATGTCTATAGAAACGACTATATTATTAATAACATTTTGAAAAAGATGGGGGAGGGGAAGCAATTCAATGGCCAATACTACCGGAAGGATTCCTTTATGGCTAATTGGTACGGGAGCTGGTATCGTCGTGATTGGTTTGGTAGCTATCTTTTTCTATGGCTCATATTCCGGATTAGGTTCATCTTTATAATCTAATGATTAAATCATACAAATGGATAATATAAATACAAATAAATAATCTTTTTTAGAGCTTAATAATAACTTTACCCTTTATTAAAAAGGGTAAAGTTATTTGCAACAAACTTTTGAAATTTCATTTGAATAAAATCAAACCTAAAAATTCATTTCAGCTAATTGTACCTTCTCAAATTGTTTCTTTTTAAGTACTAGAAAAATTTGCGCTAGAACAACCGACCCGAAAAATAATAAAAGACCTTGAATACGTAACGGGTCTTGAAGTACTATCTCTGCATCACCCTGCCCAAACCCACCAACATTTGGATTATTAGTTAAAGGTTGATCAGTCTTTACAGACTCACCCTCCGCAATAATAAGTTCTGGCCCTGGAGGTATAGTATCAATAACTTCACGACCATCATTTATTATTGTTATTTCATATCCACCTTTTTCTTTACGCAAAATTTTATTTATTTTACCTGTTGCCGAGGCATTATAAACAGTATTATTGCTTTTATTACCATCTGGATAAATTTGTCCTCTTCCTCTATTTCCACCCACATAAATGGGATATTTTAAATAATGAGCTTCTTTATCAGTAACTGGATCCGGAGAAAGAATAGGAAAAACAATTTCACTATATTTTTTACCCGGAACAGGACCTATTACTAAAATATTTTTTCTGTCGTTGTTATAAGGTTGAAAAAAAAGGCTACCTATCTTCTCCTTCATTTCAGGAGGAATACGATCAGACGGAGCTAACTCAAAACCCTCCGGTAAGATAAGAACCGCTCCAACATTTAGAGCACCTTTTTTTCCATTAGCAAGCACTTGTTTTACTTGTAAATCATACGGTATTTTGACAACCGCTTCAAATACTGTATTTGGAAGAACAGATTGAGGAACTTCAATATCGACAGATTTTTTAGCTAAGTGACAGTTAGCACATACAATACGTCCAGTAGCTTCTCGAGGATTTTCATAACCCTGTTGCGCATAAATCGGGTAAGCTTCTGAAATAGAAGGCCAAATTGCTATATTTATAAAAATTATTACGAAAATCGATCGAGTTACCCATTTTAAAATCAAGTTATTCAATTTTCTGTTTTGCATGGTTGAGTTATCCGTTTCAAAAAAATTTTGACGAGTAATATCTTTAAATTTGAATTACTCAATTTAAGACATATGCGATTGTATTAGAGATAAAAATAAAAAATTAAGAGTTTTATAATTTTGTTTCATTAATTTCCATATATAAAATATAAAATTTTGGTTTCATGTATGTACTTGAATGATAAGCAAAACAGCCCATAAAGACTTCCAACTCATTCATTCATTGTATGATACGTTGCTACAATGGAAGGTGATATACGATTTAAATGACGAAAAATCAAATATTTAAAGACTGTATCTAAAATAACTGGAAATGTTGAAACAAAACAAGAAATTACACGTTTGTTATGAACAAATCCAAAATGTTCAAAACAAGAACTTATTAAAATTTCCCAACCATGCGGGGAATGAAATCCAATACATAAATCGGTTAATAGAAGAATGAAAAAAGCCTTCATGGTATCACTCAAACTATAAAACAATTCTTGAGCCCATGAATTTAAAATAATTAGACGTTCTTTACCAAGGATGAATAAGACACTCAGAGTGATAAAATAAATAACATCTGTCAATAAATGTGAAAGAATTTTGACACCATCATCGTTGTAATTTTGAACTAATTCAATAGTTTGTTGATGTATTTCACTATTCACATTTTGCGGTTGAGTCTCAAATGATGAATTTGCCATAATTTTATCTAACCAGAAAAGTTCTTCAATTTCTTGAAGTTTTTCTAAAGCTTTTTCCTCTTGAAAAGAAGTCATAAAAATTTGGGATTGGTAGCGATTCCACCAACTATTAATCCAAGGTTCAGAAAAACATTTTTGAGAAAAAATAGAAATAACTAAAGGAATAATGATTAAACATCCGATATATTGCAAAGAAGCTAATGCTTGATATTTTGCTAATCGAAATTCTTGAAGTATTAGCGAGCTTGATTCGTTTGTCAATTCGGCTTTGAATCTAGAAAAAGTACGTGTTATTGACCGAGGTAAAAAACCAATAGACTCATAAGCTATTGTCACTAATCCTGTAGGTTTTTTTTCGGATATCGAATAATCAGTGTTGTCTTCTCTTAAATTAGAAGATAATGATAAAGGGAATAAATAATAACGTTTCCATATATGTAAATCATTTAGAGTTGCTTCAATCCAAAATAACTTTCTATTAATTTTTATAATGAATTCTTTTTCTTCTATAGTATCTTTGAAAATCAAATTAGTTTTAAAAACTTTTTTATATGATTTGGATTGCGAAATTTTATCCTCAAAAAAAAAAATTATAAACTGATCAAATATCGTTAATCTCAAAAAATAAAATAAATTTATTAAGTATAAAGAAATTCTATATTCGAAAAGACTTAAATATATTATAAAAACAGAATTATTTAACTCTGTATTTGTATAAAAAGGAATAGATTGCCACGAGCGTTTTGAGGAAAAAAGTAGATTTTTATACAAAAAATAATTTTTCTTTATTTTTTGTATACGTTTGCAAGCTTTATAAGCTTTTTCCAAACAACGATAAGGAAAAATCCACGGGTAGTATAAATTTTTCATAAAACTACAATTTCGCTGCAAAATATACAGCATATAAATTTGTATTCTTTTTTGAATTTTCGGGGAAAAATCTCGATTAAATATCTATTAAACACCTTCAATAGATATTTTTAAAAAACGAGCCAATTCAGCCGCTTTAGTTTCCATTTCCTCTAATGTTGAATACTCTTCAATACGACTTAAAGGAATATCTTGTTGACCTTTTATTTTCATATAAAGAACTCTACGAGATAAAAATCCTTCTTGAACTTCCATTCGTATTGCCTGAATATCTCTCATATAAAATCGAAGAAAAATTCGTCGGTTTTTTCCTGGAAAACCCCAACGAAAAATAGAAAATATTCCTTTTTTTTTATCGAATCTATTATACCCACTACCTACGTTCCAGAGAATGGTGCACCATAAATAGAAACTTATAAATGAACCTGCTATACCATAAAAAAACATAACAAGCCCTTGCGGAATAAACAAAATATGTTCGGCAGATAAAAAAGGTATTAAATCTTTCCTTAAATAACTGGAAAATCCGACAGAACAAAAACCTAGTGCGCCTAATAAAAGAATTGAAGCCCAACAAAAATTACTAAATCTTCGCGATCCTGTTACAAAATCTACTCGAATATCTTCAATTTGTGAATTCATTACGAAAAAAATCTCCTATTAGAAATTATTTAATAATATTAAATTTTATAAACAAGGATTTTATAACTGTTTCTAATTTTTAAAGCGATTGAAGTCAATAATTTTTCATCATTTATTGGAAAAAATGGAGAAAGCCATAATACTAATGTATTCTATATACATTAAATACTATTATCTTTTTCCATTTTTTTTGATTATTATCCCTTAAAAATAAAAAAATTCTATAAAATATCGTCTCGTTCGATATATATAAAGAAAAAAGCCATTGTAATAGCTGGAAAAACTAAACCTACTAACGGTACAAAAATAGAGGGTAAATAAGAAGCTGTCATGACAAAGAACCTCATAAAAAAATTTTTAGAAAAAATAAATATAATATACTAAATTTTATGTGAAATTAAAGATAATATAAATTATATTTTATTCCAATAAATAATATATCGTTTTTATTCAATATTCCAAGAGTATGGTTTAATTGTTTTTTACCTAAAGAAAAAATCATTATGTTTTCTATTAGGGGCTGAGTCATAAAGTTCAAAAATTTCGCTTAAAACACCTTTCAACAAATTACGCGGAACGATTAAATCTAACAAACCATGATCAAATAAAGATTCCGCAACTTGAAAGCCATCTGGTATTTTTTGCCGTAAAGTTTGCTCAATTACACGCTTACCAGCAAATGCAATATAAGCTTTAGGCTCAGCAATAATAATATCCCCTAACATACCAAAACTTGCAGTAACTCCTCCTGTTGTAGGATACGTAAGAATTGCTATATAAAGTAATTTTTTTCGTGTCTGGTAAATTTGCAAAACTGAAGATATTTTAGCCATTTGCATTAAACTCAACGTTCCTTCTTGCATACGTGCGCCACCTGAAGAACAAACTATTATTAATGGAATCGTTTTTAAAGTGGCATATTCAATAAGACGAGTTATTTTTTCGCCTACAACTGACCCCATACTACCTCCCATAAATTGAAAATCCATAACTCCAAGTGCAATAGAAAATCCATTTAATTGCCCTATACCAGTTTGAATAGCGTCAGTTAATCCTGTTCGTTTTTGATAAAAGGAAATTCGATTCTTATATGAATCTTCATCAGAAAATTTCAAAATATCTTGAGCAGTCATATCTTCATCCATAGGATGCCAAGTTCCAGAATCAATTAAGAGTTCAATTCTTTCTGTACTACTCATTTGTAAATGATATCCACATTCTTCACAAATTCGTTTATTTTGCCGCAAAAATCTAACATATAACATGTTTTCGCAATTATCACATCTTGTCCATAAACCTTTAGTAGTATCAATTTCTATATATTTATCTTTTTCTTTTTCACTAAATATATAACCTTTTGTAGCTTTTTCAATGAAAGCTCCTATTAATCCACCAAATCTTCGTTTATCATCGAACCAATTCATTAAGGACATCAAAAACTCCTTACTTTTTTCAAAAATGATTGCGCACTAGCGAAAAAAAAGAAAATATTTATTAATTGAAAAATTAAAAATTTTGTTGAAATACGTAATGGAATAAAAAATTTAACTTTAGAATCTAATATTTATTAGATTAAAAACTTAAAAGAAATTACAATGAACTAGTTTGATAATAAAACGAAATTTATTGTTATACAAAATTTTTGAAAAAATCTATCAAAAAATGATGGAAATTTATTATGATTGAAAGGGTTAGAAGGGATTCGAACCCTTGACCTCATAGTTCGGAACCATGAGCTCTAATCCGCTGAGCTACAAACCCAATATAAAAAATGCAACAAGTTTAATTTTAATTATTTTTCACCCCTAATTAGGGGTGAAAAATAGTTATACAGTATCTATTGTATCATATTCGAATTTAATTTCCTTCCAAACTTCACAAGCAGCAGCCAAATCAGGACTCCATTTAGTAGCTTCACGAATAATATCATTACCTTCACGAGCAAGATCACGTCCTTCATTACGTGCTTGTACACAAGCTTCTAAAGCAACTCGATTAGCAACGGCACCAGGTGCATTTCCCCAAGGATGTCCTAAAGTTCCACCACCAAATTGTAATACAGAATCATCTCCAAAAATCTCAGTTAGAGCAGGCATATGCCAAACATGAATTCCTCCTGATGCTACAGGTAAAACACCTGGCAAAGACACCCAATCTTGAGTGAAGTAAACACCACGACTTCTATCTTTTGATATATAATTATCACGCAATAAATCTACGAAGCCTAGTGTTACTTCGCGTTCCCCTTCCAGTTTACCTACAACAGTGCCGGAATGGACATGGTCTCCTCCGGATAAACGCAATGCTTTTGCTAATACACGGAAATGCATACCATGAATTTTTTGTCTATCAAGAACTGCGTGCATAGCACGATGAATATGAAGAAGTAAACCATTATCTCGACAATAATGAGCTAAACTAGTATTTGCAGTAAAGCCACCTGTTAGATAATCGTGCATTACAATCGGTACACCCAATTCTCTAGCACATTGCGCTCTTTTTAACATTTCTTCAGATGTTCCAGCAGTAGCATTTAAGTAATGTCCTTTGATTTCGCCTGTCTCAGCTTGAGATTTGAAAAGAGCTTCTGCTACAAAAAGGAAACGATCTCTCCAACGCATAAATGGTTGAGAGTTTACATTTTCATCATCTTTTGTAAAATCAAGTCCACCACGAAGACACTCATATACAGCTCGGCCATAATTTTTGGCAGATAATCCTAATTTTGGTTTGATAGTACATCCCAACAAAGGACGACCATATTTGTTCAATTTATCTCTTTCAACTTGGATACCGTGAGGTGGACCTTGAAAAGTTTTTACATAAGCCGGAGGAATTCTCAAATCTTCAAGACGCAAAGCTCGTAAAGCTTTGAATCCAAATACATTACCTACAATAGAAGTGAAAAGGTTAGTAACAGAACCTTCTTCAAATAAATCTAATGGATAAGCTACATAAGCAATAAATTGATTATCTTCTCCAGAAACAGGTTCAATATCATAGCAGCGACCTTTGTAACGATCAAGACTTGTAAGTCCATCAGTCCAAACCGTAGTCCAAGTACCAGTGGAAGATTCAGCAGCTACTGCTGCTCCTGCCTCTTCTGGTGGTACTCCAGGTTGAGGGGTCATACGAAATGCTGCCAAAATATCGGTTTCTAATACCTTATAATCTGGAGTATAATAAGTTAATCTATAATCTTTAACACCAGCTTTAAATCCAACACCTGTTTTAGTCTCCGTTTGTGGTGACATAAGTCCCTCCCTACAAATCAATTTATACTCTAGCAAAGATGAGGTCTGCTCGATAGTGGTCTCTCTTTTTTCCAATAAAAAAATCTTTCCCAAAAAATTTTATTTGATTTCTGAATTAGGAATATTTCCTAATAATAAAATATCATTATTATTGTATATTGTTTTTTATATATAATGCAACCTGGTTGATTATTTATCATGACACTTTTAAAAAAGAAGTTTTTTCTTTAAATTTTATAGATAGATTGACCCAACAACTTTTACAATATATAGATTAATTATATACTTATAATTTAAGTGTATATAATCGAATATACATTTATTATTGTATAGAATCGAATGATCGGATATAAAAATTAGACAAAATTTATTAAAAATTTTATAAGAAACAATCGTTAAGATATTAGATAAATGAACTTATATAAATGAAATTTAAAGGGTGGAAAATAGAAAATATATATATATATTTTTTTTTAATTTTTTTCTTGCTTGAGTTTTTTCAATTCATCTAGTTATTGAATAACAAAAAATGATCAAAATCTACGGAAACCAAATAGACAAAAATTTTTTCCATTAAAATTACCAGATTATAGATTTGATTATTAATTGATCCTCTCGATACACAAAAATTTTCCATTACACTTGTTATAATTAACTTTTCAAAAACTTTATGAGAACGAATATTTTATTTCTTGGGGCTTCTACACTTGTTACTAAAAATATAGGAAATATTACTCAAATTATTGGTCCAGTACTTGATGTCGCTTTTTTACCTGGCAAGATGCCTAATATTTATAATTCTTTAGTTGTTCGAGGTCAAAAAAATTCGGCAGGTCAAGAAATTAACGTCACTTGCGAGGTTCAACAATTACTAGGAAATAATAGAGTGAGAGCCGTCGCTATGAGTGCTACTGATGGTTTAATGCGAGGAATGGAAGTTATTGATACTGGAGCTCCTTTAACTGTTCCCGTTGGTGAAGCAACTCTTGGAAGAATTTTTAATGTTTTGGGAGAACCTGTTGATAATTTGGGTCCTGTAGATACTAATACAACATTCCCCATTCATAGATCTGCCCCCGCTTTTACCCAATTAGATACTAAATTATCTATTTTTGAAACAGGAATTAAAGTTGTGGATCTTTTAGCACCTTATCGACGCGGAGGTAAGATTGGATTATTTGGAGGAGCTGGGGTTGGTAAAACAGTACTTATTATGGAGTTAATTAATAATATAGCTAAAGCACATGGAGGTGTATCAGTATTTGGAGGAGTAGGAGAACGCACTCGTGAAGGAAATGACCTTTACATGGAAATGAAAGAATCTAAAGTAATTAATGAAGAAAATATTTCAGACTCAAAAGTTGCATTAGTATATGGTCAAATGAATGAACCACCAGGTGCTCGTATGAGGGTTGGATTAACAGCTTTAACTATGGCAGAGTATTTTCGAGATATTAATAAACAAGATGTGCTTCTATTTATTGACAATATCTTTCGTTTTGTTCAAGCTGGTTCAGAAGTTTCAGCTTTATTAGGACGAATGCCCTCCGCTGTTGGATATCAACCAACCTTAGGCACAGAGATGGGTACTTTACAAGAAAGAATTACTTCTACGAAAGAGGGATCAATAACTTCTATTCAAGCGGTTTATGTACCTGCAGATGATTTGACTGATCCTGCTCCTGCTACAACTTTTGCACATTTAGATGCAACTACCGTTTTATCTAGGGGATTAGCATCAAAAGGAATTTACCCGGCTGTAGATCCTTTAGATTCAACATCTACAATGCTTCAACCGTGGATTGTAGGTGAAGAGCATTATGAAACAGCGCAAGGAGTAAAACAAACTCTGCAACGATACAAGGAATTACAAGACATTATAGCTATTCTTGGATTAGATGAATTATCTGAAGAAGATCGTTTGACTGTAGCGAGAGCACGTAAAATTGAGAGATTCTTATCTCAACCTTTTTTTGTAGCAGAAGTTTTCACAGGTTCTCCAGGTAAATATGTTAGTTTGCGAGAAACAATAAAAGGTTTTCAAATGATCCTTTCTGGAGAATTAGACAGTCTTCCTGAACAAGCTTTTTATTTAGTGGGAACCATTGATGAAGCTACTGCGAAAGCTGCTACTTTACAAGTAGGGGGTTGATACAAGTGACATTAAATCTTCGTGTAATGGCACCTAATCGAATTGTTTGGAATTCTGAAATTCAAGAAATAATCCTATCAACAAATAGTGGACAAATAGGTATCTTACCTAATCATGCTCCTCTGTTAACTGCTTTAGACATAGGAATAGTTAAAATACGTCTCAAAGAACAACAATGGTCCACTATGGCTTTAATGGGTGGTTTTGCTATGATAGAAAATAATCAAATGACTATTTTAGTCAATGAGGCCGAAAAAGCTGTCGAAATAGATTTTCAGGAAGCTGAAGAGACTTTTCGCAAAACTAAAAACAACCTTGTTCAAGCGGAAGGTAAAAAACAAATTATTGAAGCTAATTTAGCTTTTAAGAGAGCAAAAGCGAGACTAGAAGCAATAAATGTAAATACGTCAGATGTTTCTAATTAAATTTTTTATTTATGGTTTCTGATATGATCAAAATTAGATGTCACTTTTAAGTGACATCTAATTTAAATTACCTACTATTGGATTTGAACCAATGACTCTCGCCGTATGAAAGCGATACTCTAACCACTGAGTTAAGTAGGCTTTTTTATAGTTGTCATCTAAAAAAAATTATATCATTATAATAAGATAAAAAAAAGATTTCTATTCTAAATTAAATTAGAATAATTTTTTACTGAACTTGACAATAAGTATCTAAAAAAGTATTATTTTTATGTTTAATAATGTAAAGGGTTATAGCTCAGCGGTAGAGCGCCTCGTTTACACGTGCGCCGATGATCATCAAAAAATTATCGAAAATTTCGATTTGAAAATTTGTGAAAAATAAAAAATATCAGTGTCTTACTCTTTAATTTTAGAGAAAAATAGCCTGACACGAAAAGATTGAACTTAATTATACTTATAAATTTAAGCGATATTATTGATATGGTTAATTTCTTATTCTTTTAATGAAAATAACATGATGAGAACATTACGGGGAACTCGAGATATTCTTTCTTTTGCCCTATGAACTTCAAGGTGTATGAAGTTTTATAATGATTAAGCAATAGAAACTCCTTCGTGAGTAAATCCGTGTATAATAAAGAACAAACCTAAAGTCAATTTTTTAATTTTTTGTTAAAACTTCGGGATTACTCAACAAGCACACGGAACCCTCTTAGTATTGATGAAAAAAGGATGGTAAAATAACTAAAATTTATTTTAGTTAATAAAGAAGCCCAATGCATTAAAAATGCATGTTGGGTTTTTTCAACTAGTTCAAAGTCAAATTTGAACTTTTTAACCGAGAATGTCTACGGTTCGAATCCGTATAGCCCTAATTGATTTTCTAAATTTTAGATAAATTTCATTAAAATTTACAGTCATTTAATAAAAAAATCAAAGTTATATTTAATAAAAATTATTAAACCTGAAAGAAAATATAAGAACAATAAAAAATCATGATTCAATAATTACAAAAAATTTTAATTGATTTTTTTAATCGAAATAAAAAGATTCGAATGAAAATGTGATTTTTTTCCATTTTTTTCTTGTTACTGCATAAAGAGAGTATTCAATATCTACATATTTCTAAAATGTATATAAAGCGATCCAGTAAAAAAGCTATTTAATTTTTCTATTCAAGGGAGGTTTGTGATGTTTCAATCTCAAAAATATGAATATTTTTGGATATTTTTATTAATAGTTAGTTTTTTACTAATAATAATTTTATCAATTTCGAAATTGATAACACCTGGGAATAAAGGACCAGAAAAATTTACTAGTTATGAATCAGGTATAGAACCCACTGGAGGGGCTCGTATTCAATTTCAGATTCGTTACTATATGTTTGCCTTAGTTTTTGTTATTTTTGATGTCGAAACAGTTTTTCTTTACCCATGGGCTATGAGTTTCTATGAGTTTGGAATATTTTCCTTTATAGAAGCCTTAATTTTTATTTCTATACTGATTGTTGGCTTAATATATGCATGGCGAAAAGGAGCATTGGAATGGTTTTAAATTTTATAAATTTTCTTTCTGAAAATAATTCAGGAGATGTGTTCAACAAAAATAATATTATGCTTGACACAGAATTTTCGTCAACTAATCAAACTATCACGGATTCCATTATTTTAACAACTTTTAATGATTTTTCCAATTGGGCTAGGTTATCTAGTTTATGGCCACTTCTTTATGGTACAAGTTGTTGTTTCATTGAGTTTGCCTCATTAATAGGTTCACGATTCGATTTTGATCGTTATGGTTTAGTACCTAGGTCTAGCCCTAGACAAGCTGATCTAATTGTAACAGCCGGTACTGTAACAATGAAAATGGCTCCATCTTTAGTTAGGCTATATGAGCAAATGCCCGAACCAAAATATGTTATTGCTATGGGAGCTTGTACAATAACGGGAGGTATGTTTAGTACAGATTCTTATACTACAGTTCGTGGGGTCGATAAATTGATTCCTGTTGATATTTATTTACCTGGTTGTCCCCCTAAACCAGAAGCTATTATAGATGCTATAACAAAACTTCGTAAAAAAATAGCTCAAGAGATGTATAAAGATAGGAAAAAACTTAAACGGGACAATAAATATTTCACGTTAAATCACCAATTTACTTTTTTATCCACTAGTGACACTGAAAAATCTAATCGACAATTATCAAATCAATTTTTTCAATTTGAAGAAACTTCAAAATTATCGTTGGAAACAACGAAAGAAAACGAAATTTCAAAACCTTTCTCAAAAATTATAAAATAATTTAAAATTTTTATACAATATGGTAAAGAATTCAGGGAGTAATAATAGAATACAAGGACGATTATCTATTTGGTTAATTAAGCATGGTTTAACTCATAGACCATTAGGTTTTGATTACCAAGGTGTTGAAACTTTACAAATAAGATCTCGGGATTGGCCTTCTCTGGCTGTTTCTTTATATATTTACGGTTTTAATTATCTTCGTTCCCAATGTGCATATGATGTTGAACCTGGTGGATTATTGGCTAGTGTATACCATTTAACAAAAATATACGATAACGCGGATCAACCCGAAGAAGTTTGTATTAAAATTTTTGTATCAAGGAAAGAACCTAAAATTCCATCAGTTTTTTGGATATGGAAAAGTGCTTATTTTCAAGAACGCGAATCTTTTGATATGTTCGGAATTATCTATGAAAACCATCCATGTCTTAAACGTATTTTAATGCCAGAAAGTTGGGTAGGTTGGCCTTTACGCAAAGATTATATTGTACCCGATTTTTACGAACTACAAGATGCTTATTAGTGATCGAAACACGCTAGGCTAGCAAAAGCTCTAATGTGCCAGAAACCAGATTTGAACTGGTGACACGGGGATTTTCAGTCCCCTGCTCTACCAACTGAGCTATCCCGGCAATTTAAATTTCTGCGCTTGCACAAAAATGTCATTAATATTTTTTAATATTTTAGATAATTCATATTTTTTATGATGGGGGTAGAGGGACTTGAACCCTCATGGTCTATAAAGCCAACGGATTTTCTTTTTACAATGATTTACGTCGTTGCTAAACTATACAGCTTGTAAAAAAGGACTCTCCCTTTATCCTCGTCTATGATTATTTATTGAAAAACTCGAAGTTTTGCGAATAATCAATCACTAGAATACGATATTTATATTATTCTTATTGTTTTTTCCTAGTTAATTTCATTTGTAGTGAAATAAAAAAACAATCATAATGAAAAAATATCGAAAATTTTTTTTTCGTTAGGATAGTTTCCTTCGAGTCTCTGCACCTATTTTGTAAACAAAATTTGGCTCAGGATTACCTAATGTGTCAATGTAACCCTAGGTTTCCCTGAATATGGGAACAATCACTTAGTTGATTTCTCTACCAAGGCTCAATTTAATTTAAGTCCGCAGCGTCTACCAATTTCGCCATACCCCCTTTTTTTCTTCAGTTTGTTCGAAATTAACTAAAGTTAAAAAATTAAAATTTTTTTATTAATAAAGAATTATAATTGTTTCTTAAATGTTATGCAATACTTTTAATCTGAATTACTTGAAAGTTAAAAAAAAATTGATGGTTGCTTCTTTCTTTTTTGACAACTATAATAAGTAAATATAATAAAGTAATTTTTTTTTAAATTAAGACTCACTAGACAGAGTAAATTTCCTTAATGTGTTAGAAAAAAAAATAGAATTAAGAAAAAAAATAGCCTGCTAATTCTATTTTTTTCATGTTAAAGCCTGTTTAGCTCAGAGGTCAGAGCATCGCACTTGTAATGCGATGGTCATCGGTTCGACTCCGATAGCGGGCTTTTATGTTTGTCGAATTCATTATTTGTAAATAATTTATCTGTAAAATAGAAATATGTAAAAATTTTTTATGTTTAATCATGTTATTTTTTCTCACTAATTTAAACATCAAGGAGTTTGTATGTCTCGCTATCGGGGTCCGCGTGTAAAAATAATACGTCGTTTGGGATCTTTACCGGGTTTAACTAGTAAAACACTCAAACCAAAATCTAGTTATATTGATCGATCAACATCTAACAAAAAAATATCTCAATATCGTATTCGGTTGGAAGAAAAACAAAAATTACGTTTTCATTATGGATTAACAGAAAGACAGTTATTAAAATATGTTCGTATTGCTAGAAAAGCCAAGGGTTCTACAGGTCAAGTTTTATTACAATTGCTTGAAATGCGTTTAGATAATACAATTTTTTGTTTGGGAATGGCTTCAACAATTCCCGGCGCCAGACAATTAGTTAATCATAAACATATTTCCATAAATAATTATATAGTCGATATTCCAAGTTATAATTGTGAACCTGGAGATATTATTACAATAAGAAATAAAGAAAAATCTCAATCATTAATTACTAGAAATATTAATTCGTTTCAAAAATTACAAATCCCCAATCACTTAACTTTTGATTCAACACAGTTGCAAGGTTCTGTAAATCAAACTATTCAACGTGAATGGATTGATTTAAAAATCAACGAATTACTAGTTGTAGAATATTACTCACGTCAAGTTTAAAAAATTATTTAAATTCTATATATTTTATTAAATTAGATACTATTTTAATTAATCAATTGCATAAACTAAGTAAGGAAAGAGAGGGATTCGAACCCTCGGTAGACAAAAATCTACATAGCATTTCCAATGCTACATCTTAGACCACTCAATCATCTTTCCAAAAATTTTTTTCAATATTGTTGTATCCTACAAACAAATTAATATTACCGCAATTGTTATTTAGCTATAATATATAAATATATATATATATATATATATATTTATATATATATATTTATTGTAAGAAGAAACAATCAATTACTTGAATTAAAAAAATAAACAAATTTCAATAAAAAGTGTTTACATATAAAAATGTAAAAAATTTTTTGTGGCTTCAATGTTCACAAAAATAAAATGATGGATGAATTTTTAATAAATTTATGACTAAATATGCCTAGATCTCAAAAAAATGATAATTTTATTGATAAAACTTTCACAATTATTGCCGATATTTTATTACGAATAATTCCCACCACGCAGCGTGAAAAGGAAGCATTCACATATTATAGAGATGGTGTGACTCGAGTTTGACTTCAGAATGTATTTGATAATAAATTTTATTCTAAAATTGTAACAAAAACTTATGCTTAGTGAAGGTTGGTTTTTTCGAGAAAAACAATTCCTTCTATCGAGTACCCTCGATTGATGTAGCCTTAGGTGCTGAATCACAGTATCAAGCATAAGGTCAAACCTATAATTATATATATATATATGTATTTTTTACAAAATTTTTCATTTTATAGGCATACATACAAAGGATCATAGCATTACATGTAGAAATTGACAATACAAAAGCTTCGTAACAATTCAGTAAAAATAACTAAATACCAAAATAATATATGGTTGGGTAAACAGATTTCCATCTCGTTTGTATTTTAGGTACCTAAAAAACCATCGAAGATTGTCAAACAAGCTAATCCTTATTAAAAATACAAAGCATTAAGATCGAGGAAATTGTGAAATTTTTTTTTTAACCGAAACTCATATGTTAAGAAATTTTTTGCACAAAATAAAGGATGGTTAGATATTTTTAATAAAAACACTAGCCCAAATAGTTTATGACGTGGATTTAATAAAAAAATTTTCCTAGTATTAGGATTAAAGACATTATTACTATTCTCTATAAACTAGAAATGAGAAGCCGTATGAAATATAAATTTCACGTACGGTTTTGAAACGGAGTTATTTTTGACAACCGTAACGAATGTCAGCTCAATCTGAGGGAGAATATGCGGAAGCCTTACAAAATTATTATGAGGCAATGCGTTTGGAAATTGATCCGTATGATCGAAGTTATATACTTTACAATATTGGTCTTATCCATACAAGTAACGGAGAACATGCTAAGGCTTTAGAATATTACTTCCAAGCATTGGAACGTAATCCTTCTTTGCCTCAAGCCTTTAATAATATGGCTGTGATTTGTCATTACGTGCGACTATCTATATTATAGATTTTCTTAGTTAAAAACAACTATCTGAAAGAAAGACTCGGGTTTATCTACATATTAATCATGAAAGAAAGGGTTGTCACAGCTGTAGAAAAAAAAAATAGTTAGAATCTAACTATCAAAAAAGCCCATAAAATCCATGGATAATTTTATGAACCAAGAAAAAAAGCATCGTAAAGATCAATAATTGAAAATTTTGGGTTGATACAATAAATTTCTGTTAATTAACGAAAACTGGAACTTTCAATTTCTGTAATTAAAATTGATATGATTAGTTAATGAAACAGTGGTGTAGAATTAGATCCTAAAGATATCAAAAATTGAGTTTATCAATAAATTAACTTCTATAATATTAGTTAAGGTAGTTACTATTGACTAAAAAATTATTTCATAAATTTTTAATCAATAGTGGGAGAAAAGATATATTATTTCTATTTTGTGTAGAAACAAAGAATATAAACTTAGTTCATCAACTTTATTTTGTTTATTTTTTGTCAATTTTAAAATACTTGATTTCTTTTTAGAGGAACATTGTATAGAATAAATAAACAAAAAATAAAATATTTGAGCCGTATGAGATTGGAAACTCTCAAGTACGGTTCTGAAAGGAGGGAGACCTTTGAGTTAACCTATCTTGACCGGGGAGAACAAGCCATTCGACAGGGAGATTTAGAAACGTCTGAAACGTGGTTCGATCAAGCTGCTGATTATTGGAAACAAGCAATATTACTTGCTCCAAGTAATTATATCGAAGCTCATAATTGGTTAAAAATGACAGGACGTTTTTAATTGATTCAAAAAAATTTCAATTAATTTTTTTATTATTCTAAAAAAATCAATTGAAATTTTTTTGAATCAATTCATTAAATTTGTATTTTTATAGAAATTTTAAATTTCCAATAAACTTTGACAATATTATGGTCCATTAAGCACCTTAAAATTGTGTCATAATAAAATTGAATACCTGCCTAGGGAATTTCTGTATCATAATTGCTCCAGTTTCAAACTGAGAAGAGAGATTTAAGTTAAAAAAGTCTATCTCTCAGAAGTTCACCAATTATTATTGGTAGGTTTTTCCTATGCCTCGTCTGAAGAGAGGAGAACCTCGATGACTATTCGTTCACCGGAACCAGAAGTCAAAATTGTGGTAGAAAAGGATCCTGTAAGAACTTCTTTCGAAAAATGGGCTAAACCTGGACATTTTTCAAGGACTCTAGCGAAAGGTCCTAACACTACTACTTGGATTTGGAATCTACATGCTGATGCTCATGACTTTGATAGCCATACCAATGATTTAGAAGAAATTTCTCGTAAAGTTTTTAGTGCTCACTTTGGACAATTAGCAATCATTTTTATTTGGCTAAGCGGTATGTATTTCCATGGTGCTCGTTTTTCTAATTACGAAGCATGGCTGGGCGATCCTATTCATATCAAACCTAGTGCTCAAGTTGTTTGGCCAATAGTAGGTCAAGAAATCTTAAATGGTGATGTTGGTGGAGGCTTCCAGGGGATACAAATAACTTCTGGGTTTTTCCAACTTTGGCGAGCATCTGGAATAACTAGTGAGTTACAACTTTACTGTACTGCTATTGGTGGGTTAGTTTTTGCAGCATTAATGCTTTTTGCTGGTTGGTTTCACTACCATAAAGCTGCTCCAAAATTAGCTTGGTTTCAAGATGCTGAGTCTATGTTAAATCACCATTTGGCTGGACTTTTAGGATTAGGCTCTTTAGCTTGGGCTGGCCATCAAGTCCATGTATCTTTACCTATTAATCAACTTCTAGATGCTGGAGTTGACCCTAAAGAAATACCTCTTCCTCATGAATTTATATTAAATCGTGATCTTTTGGCTGAACTCTATCCTAGTTTTGCAAAAGGTTTAACACCTTTTTTTACTTTAAATTGGTCAGAATATTCAGATTTTTTAACTTTTCGTGGAGGCTTAAATCCAGTCACTGGAGGTTTGTGGTTAACTGATACGGCACATCATCATTTAGCTATTGCGGTTCTATTCTTAGTAGCTGGTCATATGTATCGAACTAATTGGGGTATTGGTCATAATTTCAAAGAAATTTTAGAAGCTCATAAAGGCCCATTTACTGGAGAAGGCCATAAAGGTTTGTATGAGATTTTAACAACTTCTTGGCATGCTCAATTAGCTCTTAATTTAGCTATGTTAGGTTCATTGACCATTATTGTAGCTCATCACATGTATTCGATGCCTCCTTATCCGTATTTGGCTACTGATTATGGCACTCAACTTTCTATTTTTACACATCATATGTGGATTGGTGGATTTTTAATCGTTGGAGCTGCTGCACATGCAGCTATTTTTTTAGTAAGAGATTATGATCCAACCACTCAATATAATAATTTATTAGATCGCGTTTTACGACATCGTGATGCAATAATATCACATCTTAACTGGGTGTGTATTTTTCTAGGATTTCATAGTTTTGGTTTGTATATTCATAACGATACGATGAGTGCTCTGGGACGTCCTCAAGATATGTTTTCAGATACTGCTATACAATTACAACCTGTTTTTGCTCAATGGATACAAAATACTCATGCTTTAGCACCAGATTTTACTGCACCTAATGCCTCAGCAAGTACCAGTTTAACTTGGGGAGGTGGTGATGTAGTTGCTATAGGTAGTAAAGTAGCTTTATTACCAATTCCATTAGGAACAGCAGATTTTTTAGTACATCATATTCATGCATTTACTATTCACGTAACAGCTTTAATTTTACTTAAAGGTGTTTTATTTGCTCGTAGTTCGAGATTAATACCTGATAAAGCTAATCTTGGTTTTCGTTTTCCTTGCGATGGGCCTGGCAGAGGAGGTACTTGCCAAGTATCTGCATGGGACCATGTTTTTCTGGGTTTATTTTGGATGTATAATGCAATTTCCGTTGTTATTTTTCATTTCAGCTGGAAAATGCAATCTGACGTTTGGGGTAATATCAGTGAAAAAGGTGTTGTCACCCATATAACTGGAGGAAACTTTGCACAAAGTTCTATAACTATTAATGGATGGCTACGTGATTTCTTATGGGCTCAAGCTTCTCAAGTAATCCAATCGTACGGGTCTTCGTTATCGGCTTATGGTCTTTTATTCTTGGGCGCTCATTTTGTCTGGGCTTTCAGTTTAATGTTTTTATTTAGTGGTCGTGGATATTGGCAAGAGCTTATCGAATCTATCGTCTGGGCTCATAACAAATTAGAAGTTGCTCCTGCTATCCAGCCTAGAGCCTTAAGTATTATACAAGGCCGTGCTGTAGGAGTAGCTCATTACCTTCTAGGTGGAATTGCAACAACGTGGGCATTCTTCCTAGCAAGAATTATTGCAGTAGGATAATGGCTAAGGAGGTTTTGAAAAGCATTATGGCATCTAGATTTCCAAAGTTCAGCCAGGGCCTATCTCAAGACCCAACTACTCGTCGTATTTGGTTCGGTATTGCTAGCGCACATGATTTTGAAAGCCATGATGGAATCAGTGAGGAACGTCTCTATCAAAAAATTTTTGCTTCCCATTTTGGTCAATTAGCAATAATTTTCTTGTGGACTTCTGGTAATTTATTTCATGTTGCTTGGCAAGGTAATTTTGAACCATGGGTACAAGATCCCTTGCATGTAAGACCAATTGCTCACGCAATATGGGATCCTCATTTTGGTCAACCAGCAGTTGAAGCTTTTACTCGGGGAGGAGCTTCCGGACCAGTTAACATAGCTTATTCTGGTGTATATCAATGGTGGTATACCATTGGTTTACGTACAAATCAAGATCTTTATAATGGGGCTCTGTTTCTAATTGTTCTTTCTTCTCTTTTTTTAGTAGCTGGTTGGTTACACTTACAACCTAAATGGAAACCTAAAGTTTCATGGTTTAAAAATGCCGAATCTCGTCTAAATCATCATTTATCAGGACTTTTTGGTGTGAGTTCTTTAGCTTGGACAGGACATTTAGTTCATATTGCAATTCCTGAATCAAGAGGTCAACATGTTGGATGGGATAATTTCTTAACCACGTTACCACATCCTCAAGGATTAGGACCTTTTTTTGCAGGTCAATGGAATGTATATGCTCAAAATGCGGATTCTAATAATCATATATTTGGAACTTCCCAAGGGGCTGGTACTGCTATTTTAACTTTTATTGGAGGATTTCATCCACAAACTCAAAGTTTATGGTTGACCGATATGGCTCATCACCATCTAGCTATTGCAGTTGTTTTTATAATAGCAGGTCATATGTATAGAACCAATTTTGGAATTGGACATAGTATTAAAGAAATTCTCGAAACACATACACCTCCTGCAGGAAAACTAGGTCGAGGACATAAAGGTCTTTATGATACTATTAATAATTCTCTTCATTTTCAATTAGGTCTTGCTTTAGCTTCTTTAGGAGTTATAACTTCATTGGTAGCGCAACACATGTATTCGTTACCTCCTTATGCATTTCTTGCACAGGACTTTACAACTCAAGCTTCATTATATACTCATCATCAATACATTGCTGGGTTCATCATGACAGGTGCTTTTGCCCACGGAGCTATTTTCTTTATCAGAGATTACAATCCCGAGCAAAATAAAGATAATGTTTTGGCTCGAATGTTGCAACATAAAGAAGCTATAATATCTCATTTAAGTTGGGCTAGTTTATTTTTAGGTTTTCATACCCTAGGACTTTATGTTCATAATGATGCAATGCTTGCTTTTGGCACTCCTGAAAAACAAATTTTAATTGAGCCTATTTTTGCTCAATGGATACAATCTGCGCATGGTAAAACTTTATATGGTTTTGATGTACTTTTATCATCAACAAATAGTCCAGCGTTTAACGCTGGGCAAAGCTTATGGTTACCAGGTTGGTTAGATGCTATTAATAACAATAGTAATTCATTATTTTTAACAATAGGTCCTGGAGATTTTTTAGTTCATCATGCTATTGCTTTGGGTTTGCATACAACTACACTAATTTTAGTCAAAGGTGCGTTAGACGCGCGCGGATCTAAATTAATGCCAGATAAAAAAGAATTCGGTTATACTTTCCCTTGTGATGGTCCAGGACGAGGTGGAACTTGTGACATTTCTGGTTGGGACGCTTTTTATTTAGCAGTTTTTTGGATGCTAAATACTATTGGATGGGTTACGTTTTATTGGCATTGGAAACATATAACTCTATGGCAAGGAAATGTAGCACAATTTAACGAATCTTCTACTTATTTAATGGGTTGGTTAAGAGATTATTTGTGGTTAAATTCTTCACAATTAATCAATGGATACAATCCTTTTGGAATGAATAGTTTATCTGTTTGGGCATGGATGTTTTTATTTGGACATCTTGTATGGGCCACTGGATTCATGTTCCTTATATCTTGGCGTGGGTATTGGCAAGAACTTATTGAAACTTTAGCTTGGGCTCACGAGCGTACTCCTCTAGCTAATTTAGTTCGATGGAAAGATAAACCAGTAGCCCTTTCAATTGTTCAAGCAAGACTAGTGGGATTAGCTCATTTCTCAGTGGGATATATATTTACTTATGCTGCGTTTTTGATTGCTTCTACATCCGGGAAATTCGGTTAATTTTTTGAAATTAAAAAAAATTGATTAATAACATTATTATGGCGAGAAAAAGTCTTATTGAAAGAGAAAAAAAAAGACAAAAGTTAGAAAAAAAATATCAGTTTCTGCGTGATTCCTTAAAAAAAGAATTTAAAAAAGCTTTCTTATTGGATGAAAAATGGAAAATTCGCAGAAAATTGCAATCTTTACCTCGTGACAGTGCACCCAGTCGTCTTCATCGTCGTTGTCAAATTACTGGAAGACCTAGAGCAAATTATCGTGACTTTGGTTTATCTAGGCATTTATTTCGGGAAATGGCTCACTCATGTTTACTGCCAGGAGTCACTAAATCTAGTTGGTAATATTTTAGAATCCCCCCTCATTTGAGGGGGGTTCAAATAACTTGTATAACTTTTTATAAAGTATTAATACTTTTAGTAGAATTTGCATAAAATCGCGGGGTAGAGCAGTCTGGTAGCTCGCAAGGCTCATAACCTTGAGGTCATAGGTTCGAATCCTGTCTCCGCCATATAAAAAAATTTTTCAAATAAAATTTTCTATTAATACTTTATTAGGCGGGTAGCGGGAATCGAACCCGCATATTCTCCTTGGCAAGGAGGAATTTTACCATTAAACTATACCCGCATGTTAATCTATAACATATGTATTATATATACATATGTTATAGATTTTTTGTATATAAACAGCTCCGTATAGAAAATTATTATCTTAGAGCATATATTTTTTTATTTGAAACACTTGCTAAAAATACTTTTGATTTTTATAATATGATGTAAATCATTAAGACTATATCGAAATTTGGGTAAAACAAATTTTAAGATATAGAAGAATTGAGAATACCTACTAGAAAAACCAACCCGATCCATAATGAAGCACCCGAAAAAACAGCATTTTTATTACTCAACCAACCACCTGGAGAAGCTAATACAACGGGTACCCCAATAACTAGTAAGAATGAAATAGTAATTAATGCAAATACAGCTAATTGAAAAGCTATAGTCATAATTGTAGTTCTCCGAGTTTTTATTTTTAATAATGATGATAATAATAATAATATTTATAAGATAAATATAAAGAAGATTGTATTATCAAATAATATCTTCATAAAATGAATGGAGATTATTGAAAATGAAAAAAAATAAATATTTAATAAATTCATTTGGTTTTTGCAGTCCAGATGAAAATCTTTTTTGAATTTAGGAGAGATGGCCGAGTGGTTCATGGCGTCGGTCTTGAAAACCGATATAGTTTTTAAATTATCGAGGGTTCGAATCCCTCTCTCTCCTTTTTCTATTTTTGAAAAGATAGAAAATTTATCTAAATAAAGAAAGATATTTAATAAACTTAAAATATCTTTCTTTATTTGTTTACTATCTGACCTTAATTCTAATTAAGAGGAGTCATCGATAGAACAGGTTCAAAATCACGATCAATTCCTTTTTCAAATCCAGCAGCAGCTGCACGTGCTCTTCCTGCATGCCATAAATGGCCTATGAAAAAAAAGAAACCTAAAACAAAATGAGAAGTTGATAACCAACTTCGAGGGGAAACATAATTAACAGCATTAATTTCGGTCGCAACTCCGCCCACAGAATTAAGTGATCCTAAAGGGGCGTGAGTCATATATTCAGCAGATCGTCTTTCTTGCCAAGGTTGAATATCTTTTTTTAATTTACTTAAATCTAAACCGTTTGGACCTCTTAATGGTTCTAACCATGGAGCACGAAGATCCCAAAAACGCATAGTTTCTCCACCAAAAATAATTTCTCCGGTCGGAGAACGCATAATGTATTTACCCAAACCAGTAGGTCCTTGGGCTGACCCTACATTAGCGCCAAGGCGTTGATCTCTGACAAGAAAAGTAAAAGCTTGAGCTTGTGAAGCTTCCGGACCTGTAGGTCCATAAAATTCACTGGGATAAGCTGTATTGTTAAACCAAACAAAACAACAAGCAATAAAACCAAAAACAGAAATAGCTGCTAAACTATAAGACAAGTAAGCTTCTCCAGACCATACAAAAGCACGACGAGCCCAAGCAAATGGTTTTGTTAATACGTGCCAAATTCCACCAAAAATGCAAATAGAACCTAACCACACATGCCCACCAATTATATCTTCTAAATTATCTACACTAACAATCCATCCCTCGCCACCGAAAGGTGATTTAAGTAAATAACCAAATATAACGCTTGGGTTAAAAGTTAAATTCGTTATCTTTCGTACATCTCCACCGCCAGGGGCCCAAGTATCGTATATACCTCCAAAATATAGTGCTTTAAATACTAATAAGAAGGCTCCCGCACCTAATAAAATTAAATGAATACCTAAAATAGTAGTCATTTTATTTTTATCTTTCCATACGTAACCAAAAAAAGGAAAAGATTCTTCTAAAGTTTCTGGTCCAATTAGTGCGTGATAAATACCTCCAAAACCTAAAACAGCAGAGGATATTAGATGAAGAACTCCAGATACAAAATATGGAAAAGTATCTAAAATCTCTCCACCTGGACCCACCCCCCAACCTAGAGTTGCTAAATGAGGAAGTAGAATCAAACCCTGTTCATACATAGGTTTTTCTGGGACAAAATGAGCAACTTCAAACAAATTCATTGCTCCAGCCCAGAAAACAATTAATCCAGCATGTGCTACATGAGCACCAAGTAATTTACCGGACAAATTAATAAGTCGAGCATTACCAGCCCACCAAGCAAACCCAGTAGTTTCTTGATCTCGACCACCTAAAGCTAAAGTTCCATTAAAGAGCGTTTCCACGTGGTAAAACCTCCTCGGGGAATACAAGATTTTCATGAGGCTGATCTTGAGCTGCCATCCAAGCTCGAATACCTTCATTCAATAGAATATTTTTTGTGTAAAAAGTTTCAAATTCAGGGTCTTCTGCTGCACGAATTTCTTGAGAAACAAAATCATATGCGCGTAAATTTAAAGCTAATCCAACTACTCCAATAGCACTCATCCATAGACCTGTAACTGGCACAAATAACATAAAGAAATGTAACCATCGTTTATTAGAGAAGGCAACACCAAAGATTTGAGACCAGAATCTATTAGCAGTAACAAAAGAATATGTTTCTTCTGATTGAGTTGGATTAAAAGCACGAAATGTATTTGCGCCATCACCATCTTCAAATAAAGTATTTTCAACAGTGGCACCGTGAATAGCACATAAAAGAGCTGCACCTAAAACTCCGGCAACTCCCATCATATGAAACGGATTCAAGGTCCAATTATGAAAGCCTTGGAAAAACAATATGAATCTGAAAATTGATGCAACACCAAAACTAGGTGCGAAAAACCAACCAGATTGACCCAAAGGATAAATCAAAAAGACAGAAACAAAAACTGCAATTGGACCAGAAAACGCAATTGCATTATAAGGACGCAATTGAACAGATCGAGCAAGTTCAAATTGACGTAGCATAAATCCTATCAAGCCAAATGAGCCATGAAGAGCAACAAAGGTCCATAAACCACCTAATTGACACCAACGGGTAAAATCTCCTTGTGCTTCTGGGCCCCACAATAATAGTAAAGAATGTGATAAACTATTAGCTGGGGTAGAAACAGCAGCAGTTAAAAAGTTACAACCTTCTAAATAAGAACTAGCCAATCCATGAGTATACCACGAAGTTACAAAAGTGGTACCTGTAAACCATCCACCTAGAGAGAAATATGCACAAGGAAAAAGCAATAGACCGGACCAACCTACAAATACGAACCGATCTCTTCTTAGCCAGTCATCCATGCTATCAAATAAACCTTTTGGTTCTTTGGAAGACTTTCCAATGGCTATAGTCATAATGATTCTCCTGTTAAGTTATTTCAACCATTTTAAGTACCCGAAATTTTACTAATCTATATCTAAATAATATTTTTATCAGTTTTAATAATGGAATAAATTCCATATCTAGGTCAACTTTTCTTTTCTTTAATATAATTATTTTTCACATTTTTTTTCTAGATTTCTTATCTCTCAAATTCACGGAAAAAATTGAATATGAATTTTTAATTGGCAAGATTAAAAAATCCTGTCAAACCAAAATTATTCTATCACAGTAAATGCGGAGAAATCAAAAATTTACAATTTTAACTCATTCTATTTTTTTTTAGGAGTAAAAAATTACACCATATGTTATACTTAATAATTTTTTTAATAAATCACGAATAACGATAAATTGTATGCAATCATATTTTTTACATGTAGTAAACTATAATATTAGAATAACAATTTTTTCAAGTAAATTAAAAGTCAAGTTTACTAATTATTTTTGACAATATATTATTGATACTATGCAGATTTATTGAATTAAGCCAAGTGAATCAATATCTGTTAAATCAAACAAAAAAATGAAAAGCCCTTTATCAGACTTGAACCGATGACTTACGCCTTACCATGGCGTTACTCTACCACTGAGTTAAAAGGGCTATAAAAATATTGATTAAACAAATACATGTATATGAAATATATGTATATGTATATATATATATATATATACATATACATATACATATACTAAGGAAACATACTAAGAAATTTTAAATTAAAATGATCGAGTTGATAATAAGCTACATATCCTATGAGGTAGCATGTTTATTTTTATTTTATAGTTTTTAAATTTTTTTTTTATTTATTGAATTTGAGAATTTTGAAAAACGACAGCTACCAAACTGAAAAATTCATTTTTTGTTTTTCCTTACTGTAAAAAAAGACAGGTTTTCTTTAAAATAATTATCTGATTAACTATATTGAGTTAGAAAGGAGGTAAACATTCACGATTTCTAAATCATTTAATAAAATGATTTATTTGATCTTTTATCTTAAAGAATTAAAATATCAGTAATTAAATAAAGTTAACAATTATCATAAATTTTATTTACAAAAAAAATACTATTGAAATATTTATTGTATATTGTGTGAAAGCTTGGTTCATACGAATACCATCTAATAACTATATGTTTATACAATCACCATTTTCACACACTATAATTGCAATAAATTGTAATTATCTAACTAAATAAAAAATAACAGGGTTTAAAAAAGTCTATTTGGATAATTTTTGGGTATGTTTTAATAATTAAATAGTTCAACTTTAAATATTTTATAAATGAAAATTACTATCTAAAAAATAATAAATATAACTTTTTTGATATTTAAAAAGTTAAATATTTCATGTTTTTAATGTTTGTGGAAAAAGCCTACTATTGACAGTAAGTTCTAAAATAAGTAAGATAATTTTGAGGAATTAAGCCCCTATCGTCTAGCGGCCCAGGACATCTCTCTTTCAAGGAGGCGACGGGGATTCGAATTCCCCTGGGGGTAATGGAAAAAACCTTTGAACTATTCATAAGTATTCCTTGAAATTTTGGGTAGAAAAACATTTCTATCTGGGTCGATGCTCGAGTGGTTAATGGGGACGGACTGTAAATCCGCTGGCACTGCCTACGCTGGTTCAAATCCAGCTCGACCCAAAACTCATTAGAAAACAAATAATTTGACTTTATAAGATTTGTAAAAAGTTAGATAAAAAGTTAGATAAAAAATTAAAGCTTAGAATGAAAAAAAAAATATGGAAAAAATCAGTGGGATTGTAGTTCAATAGGTTAGAGCACCGCCCTGTCAAGACGGAAGTTGCGGGTTCGAGCCCCGTCAATCCCGAATTTTATTACAAATCTTATAAATCTAATTGTAACTTACAAAATCAAAAAATAGGCAATAACTAAAATTTTTCAATTTTTCAAACGAAATAACCTTAAAAAAATAGATATTAAAATTTTAGCATTTTTTTATATCATTAATAATATCTCCAATTTCGTTTTGGAAAATCCATTTTTTTTTCAATAATATTTTAGTTATTCGATTTAATAATTTATTGTTAGATAAAAAAAACTCAAATAAATATTGATAACTTTCCAAAAGAGTCATATAAGTAAAAGAATCATTCAATAATAAATGATTAATTTTAAGCCATCTATCTTGATAGGCAAACAATTTTAAACGGGAAAACTTTTCAGGTATATTCTCAATTAACCAACGTTGATATAAATAAACTGGAGTAAATATTTGCGGACGTTTCAATTGAATTCCTATGTTTTCAATGTGCTTTAACGTATAAATATTTTTCTTTTGATCCATAGGTAGTAATTGATTCCACCAACGAATGGATAGCTTATTAATTAAATCTTTATTGTATCCACGATAAATGAAAAACCGTTTAATTCTATGACTTGAAAGAGATCGTTCTCTTTCCCTTCTAACTCCATAAGTAATATAAAGTCTTCGCAACATTTCTTCGTCCACGAAAAATTCCCGACGTGAAAAAACGAAGTGACGAATTCGGGAGAACGAACCTGTAGGATCCCAAAGAATACGTTTTCCAATAAAAAATCTGGGTTTTTTATTTAATTGATACTCCATATTATACTGTGTTGATGGATAAAAAGATCCTAATATTTCAAACCGTTCTTCTAATAAAATTTCTTCAAATTGAGATTCTAATTCTTGTACATTTCTTTTTCTTACTCTAGGTAAAATTCTTTCGTAAATAAATTGTTCTTTTTCTTTATCAAGAGATTTATTATAATGATTTTTTTTATCCAAATTTTGGAAAAATTCAAAATCATTGGGTCTTTTTATCCAATCAAATAAATAACTGCGGGAAAAATTTAACCGCCAAAACCTTGGCGACCAAGCAGTTTCTTTGAATTCACAACTTATCTTTTCAAGAATTTTCTGTCGAGATATTAATGATTCATACTCAGAGTTTTTATGACTATAAATAAAACTTCTGTTTGCTATAGCAAATATTCCGTTCTGCATAATACTCAAAAAATTTTTTGTTAAAAACATTTCCGATTTTCTTTGTTTAGAATTAAAAAATCGAGTTTTGCATGTTTCTAACCAAGGAAATTCAACGGAAAAATTTTCTAAAATGCTGAAAGCTAAATCTAAATCATTTTCAACTGATTTATCAAGAGGAATCGATGTGTCAGGATTTTCTTCTGAAAAAACCCAAGAATCTCTAGCAGCTACTCCTGCTAAACAACTTAAAACATAAACAATAATTGTGGATTCCTTAACAATTGATGAGTCCATAGAAGGTTCACAATACCATTTGGATAAATAGTAGAATTTTCTCTTCCATAAATAATTACTAATATTTAAAGGATTTGTGACAGAACCTTCTATCAAGATATTTTGTATAACAGCTCGTCCTATTTTATAAAGTAAAATTTTAAAATTTCTCTGAAAATTGGGTTTATTATTTGTATGAGTAAATCCAAAAATTTGTCTATGAAAAGCTAATTTAATAGTATCAGTAGAAGTAAATGATTCATTTTTTGTAAGACTTATCAAGGAAATTTCATTGGTAAGTGCTGCTAAATCTCGCATATTATATCCCATTGTCCTATATTCAAAATAAGTAAAATGTAAAAAAGATTTTTTTAATTTAATATTTTTTTTATTTAATAAAATAGGAAATAGGTTTTTGCGTTGAGACATATTAAATAATCGGATATTTATTATTCTCTCTAAACGATCCGGGGAAATTAAAGATGGATCAACTTTTTTTGGAAGATGAGTTGCCCCTATAATAATTATATTATTTTTTGTTTTACTTTTTGTAGATTCGAGCTGAAAATGTTTCAATAAAATACCAAGTAAAAAGGTAGGATCCGATTCAATATTTTCGGTTGAACGATTTACATCTAATTGATGAAGATTTCGTATCCATATTATACAAGGTGACATTCCTTTTGCAAGGTCTAAAGTAAGATTTAATCTACGCAAACTTTCTATTAAAATATTAACCCAACTTTCTGTTATAACATCTGGTTTATTATATAGAAGTTTGTTTATGTATATTCCTAATAATGGAACATAAGAATCTGCTGCTAAATTTTTAATTAAATACGAACGTCCAGTTTCTACAGGACCTATTAATAGAATTCCTTTTGAACAAGATAATCCAAATTGAAGTGGTACCGGTATTTTTTGAAATCTCGGATTTAATCTTTTAATTTGCCGTAATGTTTGTGAAGAAATAATTTTTTGTACAGAGGCAAAAAAAATCCATTTGTCTGCTAAATACAAGGGGTAATTAATCAAATTTTTTCTTAAGATCCAGATTAAATACTGAAAATATGAAATTCCCTGTTGGTTATCTCCCCAATAAACAAATCCATTAGTTAATAATTTTTGTTTAATATACGGTTGAAAACCATAGTCTGTTATTCTGGTATGTGTAATTAAAGACTGAACTAATAAATTTCGTTTCCTACGGGAAAGATCTAAACTTTTGTTTTTTTTTAATAATTTCGTCAAATTTTTTTTTGTTAATAAAAAAAATTGGAAATTTCGTACGTAGTACTTTAAATTACTAAAAAAGTGAATTAAAAAATTTTCCGTTTTACTCAATTGTGTGTTATTACGATGCAGTAATTTAGTAAAATAAAAAGCTCGTGAGGTATCTGTTAAATATTTGATAATTTCAAAATATTTCCATAAATCAATAAGATCCGAACCTATTAGAATTGCAAAAAAATTTTGATAGAATAAGTAAATAAAAACAATTAAACTAAAAACAGCCCAATTTAAATTTTTCCAATTATTTAATATTTGAAAGTCTGGCCATATGAAATTTGATATTTTTTCTCCAAAATTAAGAAAAAGACGTGAATTTTTTTTTAGGCTTAAATTGTATAAGTTTTTTCTCTTTTCCCATAAATTTAGTAAATTTTTTTGTGCATCTTTTACATAATATTTTATAAAATATTCAAGATGATAACCAATTATTAAAAAAATTTTTCGTAATGTTTCTACAAAAATGTGAATGTTATATTCCCACCATTCAGATGTGAAAAACCATAACGTGTAATTATAATTTTTGAATGAAAGATTTTTCATAAAAAAACTATAAATTTTTAACTGATTGTATTTGTAAACTTTATCTGTATTTTTTAGTATTTTGTTTACAGCTTTATATTCCAAATTTTTTAATTTTAAAAACATTGATCTTGGATATAGAAAAATGTTATTTATTAATTGAAATATTTGACTGTTTTTTTTTTCACTCTTTTTTAAAGATTCGTAACGTAATATATGGTGATAATTTTCAATTTTTGTTTTTTTTAGTTTCGGTACGAAGTAGCTACTAACAATTTTTTTTGAATTAATTTCTATAGAAAAATTTTTTTTCAAAAATTTATAATATGAGATAGTTTTAATTTTATTTTTTCCTTGTTTTGCGGAATGTTTTGAGCTAATTAATAAAGAAAAATTCTTTAGGCTTTTTACTAATTTTTTGTAAAAATTGAAAAAAGATAAAATCTTTGTTTTATTATAATTTTCATAGGACCTTTTTGACAATAAAAAATTAGTTAATCGTAATTCAGCAAGGTAGATGATTTTTTTTCTAAGAAAGAAAGATTTTATTTTAATAAAAATTGAATTAATTTTATTATATTTGAAAAAATTTTTCAAAAATTGCAAATATATAGAATAATTTTTTTCAATATAAAGTTTTTTCGAATAAAAAAAGACTGGTTCATTATAAAAGATTTTTTTACTTTGGATAGATTCAAGCGAATTTTGAAACGAGAAAGATTTATTCAAAAAGTTTCTGCAAATTTCACTGCCCATTTCAGTAATCCATGAATCAGGAATAAAATTTTTTATATTTCTTTCATTAGAGTTGAAATTTGTTATAAAAATTTGATTAATAAAAGATTTATGAAATTTATTCAATAATTGGACTTGTTCCACATTTTGTTTATTAGAAATATTTATAAAAATTCGCAAATAATTGGAAATTTTTTCAATATATTCTGAATTAGGTTTTCGATAAAATCGTTCAAATATTTTAGGTGAGTCCTTTTTTATCAAAAAAAGATCCGGAACATATTCTTTTGAACTTTGAAAAATTTTCAAATTATTTATTTGATTAAACGATTCATAAATTTGTAAAATGAATTTATTATATTCTATATTTCCAATATTCAAAATAAAGCTTTTTTTTATATTTATTTTAGAAGATATTAAAAAAGTATGAATTATATATATTTTTTCTGAATCAAAAAATAAAATTTTTTTCAAATATATGTTGTTCAATAACTTTTTTAAAGATTTTTGTATTAAATTATAAAAATTAAAGAATTTAGTCTGGATGGTATTATCAATAAATAAAAAACTATTATTTTTAGTATCAATTTTTCGATTCAAGATCGAAAAAAATAAAAATTTCTCAAAAAATTTTGGATATTTTTTTCCATTGAATTTTTCCAGCAATAAAATTAATTTATTATTTTTTTCTATTAAATGTTCCTCTAAGTTAACTCGATTTACAAATAAAAAAAAATTTTTAAAATTGAAAAAGCTTGGTGATAAAAAATGAAAAATTTTGAAAAATACTTGGTTTGATTCTTTATGATATATGTTCAGAATTACATTTGTAGAATAATTGTGTCGGATCATATTATATGCAATATTTAATGGCAGAGAATAAGTTAACAAAAAATTTGAATGATATTTCCAAATTTTCCACGAAATTATTGCAGTATCGTCTGATTCTACATTTTTTTTTAAATAACGAACCCTTACCCTTTTTTTCAATATTTTACTAAAATTTTTCTTAAAACTTATATTCTGATTAAAGTCATCTATTAAAAATGCTTCAAAAAACCTATAATGAATAAATTTTTGCGAATTTCCTTTTTGTATTTCCTGCGGTGAAAATAAATTTTTTAGGATGTACTTATTGTTACGGCTTTTTGTACGATTCTTTGAAAATTCTGAAAATAATCTTGGTTTTTTTTTTAAAATTGTCTGTATAAATCCTGGTTTTATGAGTAATTTGTTTCCAAGATTTAGAATACCTTTTTTCATCAATTCAGAACCATCTTCTTTACTACTATTTGAATTTGAATCATCAAAATTAATACAATTGAAAAATTTTTTATTTTTTTCGATTTTTTCATCACTAAATCTAGAAATTGGATCAATATTAAGATCAGTTTTTAGTTTTTTAGTGAAACAATTCGTATTTATTATATGACCATCATAAAATTTACCTGCTTCATGTGAAAGATACCTAGAAAATTTAAAAATAGAATCTGATAAATCATTTTCTAGGGTTATGAATAATTCAGGATTATTAAATTCACTATAAAAAAAGGATTTTAAATTTTTTTCTGTATAAACTTTTTGTCTAGCATGCTCCAAACCTTGAAAATTCTTTTTAGAGAATTGCCAGAGTAGATTTTTCATATAATTTGAAAATCTTTTTTCTTTCGATAAAAAAATAGATTTAATTAGAACCCGATCTGATTCTCCCCAATTTCGTAAATTTTGAAGAATTTTTTTTTTTAATTTAAAAGAATCTCGATTTATTATTTCTTTTGCACAGATATAAAAAGTGAAAAAATTTTTAGAGAAAGACAACTCAGAGATTGAATCTTTTTTTTCTCTTTCAAATGAATTTTTTTCAAAAATGATTTTATTAAAAAAAATCGGCGGAATATTTTCTAAAAATACGTTTTTGGATTGTTTTTCTATATAACCCATAATGAAAAAATTGTACGGGAAATTTTCAAAATTTTTATTCAAATTTATAAAAGATTTTATATATATACCCATACAGTTTATCCCACGATGATTTTTTCGTTTAAATTTCGTCAAATCAACATTATTTTGTTCAACAACGGTTAGACAAGTTGAATAAGATATAGAAATAAAAAAAGGTAATACAAATAACATTAAAGTATTTATTACGAAAATTTTTTTATTTCTTAAATGACGTAAATCACGTGATAAAGTAACCATTCGAAAATCAAATAAATGAATAAAATTTTTCATATCGAAAAATATTGCGATTAACAATCTGCTTAAACTATATTTTGCCAATGAATTTGATAAAATTTCATTTTTTTGTCTTTCACCCAAATATAAATTTTTATATGAAGATTTTTTTTCTGGTAATTTTTGTTTCATTGTTTTGCAACAGTTACATTAAGACTTTACTAATAAATATATTTATTTATTTAAATTTTTAACAAATAATTCTTTTTATTTTTCCAATTTTTTGAAAAGATATTAAAAACTATTATTGAAGATACAAAAGCATTTCAAGCTATTTTTACTATATTAAGAACAAATTAGCACATATTTGTTAAAAAAGAGTTCTTACTTTATTTACGTGCTATTCTTCTCCATAATGACATAAAGGAAAGCTTGCGTCAACCAGAAAATTCATTTTAGCATTTCACTCTGGGCGAACGACGGGAATTGAACCCGCGCGTGGAGGATCCACAATCCACTGCCTTAATCCACTTGGCTACGTCCGCCCCGTAATAATTTTTTTGTAAATGACCTTTAAGACTTCGAAGTCTTAAAGGTCATTTTTTCTAGTTATTTCTTCCAAAAATTTTAATTTAATTTCAGGTCGAAATAGATCACCTTAAATATTAACCGTTAACAGCAGGAGCTTCAACAGCAGCTAAATCTAGAGGGAAGTTGTGAGCATTACGTTCATGCATAACTTCCATACCAAGATTAGCACGATTGATAATATCAGCCCAAGTATTGATAACACGACCTTGGCTATCAACTACAGATTGGTTGAAATTGAAACCGTTTAAGTTGAACGCCATTGTGCTAATACCTAAAGCGGTAAACCAAATACCTACAACAGGCCAAGCAGCAAGGAAGAAATGTAGTGAACGAGAGTTATTAAAGCTAGCATATTGGAAGATTAATCTACCAAAATAACCATGAGCAGCTACAATATTGTAAGTTTCTTCTTCTTGACCAAATTTGTAACCTGCATTAGCAGATTCATTTTCGGTAGTTTCTCGGATTAAACTAGAAGTTACCAAGGAACCATGCATAGCACTAAATAGAGAGCCGCCGAAAACACCAGCAACACCCAACATATGGAATGGATGCATAAGGATATTATGTTCAGCTTGGAATACAATCATGAAATTGAAAGTACCAGAAATACCTAAAGGCATACCGTCAGAAAAGCTTCCTTGACCAATTGGGTAAATTAAGAAAACTGCGGCAGCAGCAGCAACAGGAGCTGAATATGCAACAGCGATCCAAGGACGCATACCTAAACGAAAACTAAGTTCCCATTCACGACCCATGTAGCAAGCTACACCAAGTAAGAAATGAAGAACGATAAGTTCGTAAGGACCACCATTATATAACCATTCATCTACAGAAGCTGCTTCCCAAATAGGATAGAAATGTAAACCGATAGCTGCAGAGGTAGGAATAATAGCACCAGAAATGATATTATTACCATAAAGAAGAGAACCAGATACAGGTTCGCGGATACCATCAATATCTACAGGAGGAGCTGCGATGAAAGCAATAATAAATACAGAAGTTGCTGTTAATAAAGTAGGAATCATCAATACACCGAACCATCCAACATATAGACGATTTTCAGTGCTAGTAATCCAATTGCAGAAACGGCCCCAGATGCTTGCGCTTTCGCGTCTTTCTAAAGTTGCAGTCATGATAAAACTTGGTTTTTGAAGTAATAAAAAATTTCCCAAGCAATTGAACTTGTTAATTTATAGTATTACACATATGTCATTAGTATGTCAACCAGTAGTAGAATATTTAATAAGAAATTTTATGAAAAATTTAATAATTTTTTCTTATTTTTGGGTTGCCCGGGGCTCGAACCCGGAACTAGTCGGATGAAGTAGATTAATTTATTTTTTCATCATTAAGGAAATAAAAAATCTCTTCCCAAACCGTACTTGCAGTTTTCATTGCATACGGCTTTCTTTATGTATATTACTCATTCCTACGAATTTTTCCCATTCCGTAATTTGTTAAAAAGATTTGTCAAATAACTTATTCGAATAATATTTAAATACCAAAACTTTTTTTGATGAGAATTTTTTCGCCAAAAATTTACCTCTCTTTTTTTCAAAAACACATAATTTGTTGTAAAATTTGAACCATAACGTTTCCATACGGTACGAGTAGTACTTTTATGTTTACAAGCTAAAGTTTTAGCACAAGAAAATCGAAGAATATATTGGAGTTGATATAAACCTTTTTTTTTTGAGCATCCACTATAATAACAAAAAATATTTTTTGTTATTTGATCAAATCGCTTAAAAATTTCGTAATCTGCCAACGTTGTCCAAGATAATTTACAAATAGGATTTCCTAAATTATCACAGAATTTTTCTTTAGCTAATAATCTAATTAAAGGTATTATGGGGGTAGTACCACAAAATTCTCTGTTAACTAGATGAGTATTAATAGAATCATTTATTAGTTGAATTTGAAGTATAGTGGGTTTATTTTTGTTACGAAAAATATATCCTAAAAAACAAATAGGACTTTTTGATAAATCTTTGAAAAATAATCTATGAGGTTCAAACCAAAAATGAAAGTATTTTTCCCAAAAAAGACTTAAAAAAATTTTCAAATTTTTTGCAAATAAGTTAAAATTTCCATTTGTAGTTATAAGTAAATTGTTACGATATCTTGTATAATGGATTGAGTCATTTTTTCCAATAGTCTTTTTCACAGTTACAAAATTGAAATTTTCCGAAATATTTTTAATTTTTTGAACAAAATTCATTTGATCAAGAGAAAACCAAAAAGAAATAGATTGAAAGTTATGAATATCTGTCCATATAGAAATTAAAGAACACTCTAATTTATAAATATAAAAATTCCATAATAAATTTTGGAATTTATTTTTTCTTAAATGGAAACGTGGATGCGAAATAATAAGAATTTCGTTTTGATGAAGTAGAAATCTTAAGAAATGTATAAACGAAATATCTTGAATATTTCGACGAAAAATTCGAATCAAAATTTCTGGGTGAAAAGAATACGGTATTGTAACATCTAAGCAAATCTTAGAGTTAGAAATATTGTCCTCCATAAAAGGAAATATCGAATGTAGGGTTTGATGACTATTCCATTCATTCGGTTTTTTTATAAAAGATTCCGATCTATTTGAGAAAATTAAATTAAAAATAATTATTATAATTTCTTGAAAAAGTTGAAATTTAGAAAAAAAATGATTGGAAACAACCCATGAAAAATTTAATTCACGTGAATCCCTTATAAAACGTTTTAGTGTTAAAAAATTAAATTCGCAATCTTTCTTACAAGTTTTATTTCTACGAGACTTTAATTCATTCATAAAACGATTATATGCAATTCCATAAAATTCATCTTGAAAAATAAGTGGATATAAAAACCGTTTTTGCCAAAAACTTTTTCTTTTAAATTTCTCCAATTCCTTAAGAATAGATAAAACCTCAGTCATGGTACATATATAAATTCTTTTGTTTAAGGTAGGAAATGATAAATACAATACATGATACAATATAGTTGGAACAAATAAAAAATGATTTTTTTATTCATCCAAAAAAAGATTGTTCTTTTGACTTAATAAAAACATTTAAATTAGTCAGCATACTGGTAATTTTTGCACATTAATTTATTCAAGTATTTAGGATTCATTATTGGTAAAAAACCTAATATTTATGAATAGAATTTTTTGCTTCTAGTTCATTTATTGACAATATGAAAAAACTTTTAACAAGTTAGTCAGTTTTTATATTAGGAAATGTTTTCATTAATAATTATGAAACATCAGCTGGCTCTTTTTTATTTACCTATGATTTAAGCAAATCAGCTTTATCCATTAACTTTTATTAACTAAAAACTGAACGACATGCTATTTTCTCCAAAAATTTTTTCTTTGGGATTAGTCGTAGTATTACAAACCTTATCAAAGGTATGGGTGATTATTATTTATCATCCGAATGTGAAAAAGATCCAAGCCGCACTTAAAAGCCGAGTACTCTACCATTGAGTTAGCAACCCTTAATATTCAATCAAATCTCAAATTAAAATAATATTTTATAAATAAATATGAGAAAGATAACTAATAACTCACAATTATTATAAAAATATTGATATATTTTGTCAATTCAAAAATTAATCGAGATGTTCTATTAAATATTTGCAATTTAAAAAAATAATGTTCAATTAGTTAAAAAAATGAGATATTAAATGACATCTCAATTTTCAATTTGATACAATTATTTTTTTCTATTTAGTAGTAGTAGTAGTTTCGATAGAAATTGAGAAATTCCATTTATATTATTTATTCTTGGCATAAAAACTACTAGATATAGATATATGAAAAAGGAAAGAAGTGGATGGTAAAAAAGTAATTGTATTAAATCAAAAAAAGGACTCATAATTCTCTCCTTATAAATTAGTTTAGGGCGTTTATTTGAAAATTCAAACATAGTCAAAGTATCTCTTCTATCAAGTTTGATAAAATTCATTAGAGAAAGAAGATATGTTTGAATTTTCAAATAATATTATAATTCTGTAACTTTATCACTCATAAAGATAAAATATGAATTAGTAAAGACATGACTCGAACTAGCTCAAGAATTTTTTATTTTTCTAAGCATTTAGCGCTTCTTTAGCGGCATACAAAATTTCTACAGTTATTTGTGTAACCCCATTTTGTCGAGCAAATTTTTCAGTATTTCTTTTAATTTTACCTCTAACAAAACCGGGGATTTTATTTAATTCTAATTGACTTTCAGAATTCCAGGTTAAATCTGTATCTGTAGATAATGTTTTAGTAATAACTTCTTTAGTGTCATGACCACCAAAAATTTCTAAAAGGTGATCTTCCATTCCTAAAGTGAAGGAATTATAAACCAGATCTGCAACTTGATTTGTACCTTCATAACCTAGAAAAGGTCGATAACCTAAAGTAAAATTTTGGATATGAACCGGTGAAGATATAACTCCACAGGGAATATCGAGACGTTTACCAATATGACGTTCCATTTGGGTCCCAAAAATAGCCGAAGGCTCTACACGAGCAATCATATCTCCTACTTCTGTATGATCATCAGTTACTAGTATCTCGTCGCAAAAATTTTGAACTTGTTCTTTAAACCACTCCTCATCATGTTTACAATAAGTACCTGCGCAACTAACACGAATTCCCATTTCACAAGCAAGTATCTTAGTAATAGAAGCAGCGTGAGTTGCATCACCAAAAACTACGGCTTTTTTACCTGTCAAATTTTGACAATCTATAGATCTTGAAAACCATGCAGCTTGAGAAATAAATCTGGTTTGTTCATCAATATATGGTTCATAGTTAAATTTTCTATTTAATAAAACAGAAGACAATGTATTAACTCGTTCTTGTATTTGTCGAATACAATTAGCTATATCTACAATTCCCATAGGGGTTGTAGATATATAAAACATTCCAAACTCTTTTTCTAAATATTTGGCTGTCATTAAACCGGCTTCACGGTAGGGTACTAAATTAAACCAAGCTTTAGGTAATTTATGTAGATTTTCTACAAAACCTCCTTCAGGAATAACTTGATTTATTTCAATACCCAAATCGTTTAATAAACGTTTCAATTCACGGCAATCGTGTTGATTATGAAAACCTAATGTGAAAATACCAATTATATTTGCGGACGGGTTATCCGTTAAAGCTGTATTTAGATTTCCTTGGCGACGAGCTTTATCCAAATAATATCGTACTACTTGTTCTAATGTTCTATCAGCCGCTTGAAGTTCATTAACTCGATAATGATTAACATCTGCAAGTATTACATCAGAATCTGAAGTTGTGGAAGCTCTATCAACAAAATTTTGCAAATCTTCTTGTAAAATACTCGAAGTACATGTTGGCGTTAATACAATCAAATTAGGATGTTCTTGTTTATCTTTCCGCGAAATATTGTCTACTACTTTTTCTTGAGATCCACGAGCCAATACATGACGATCCACAATACTAGCAGTTACGGGAGTAAAATCTCTTTCCCGTTCTAACATCGAACGCATAACATTGAAATAATCATCTCCTAAAGGAGCATGCATAATAGCATGTACGTTTTTAAAAGAACTAGCTACCCGCAAAGTTCCAATATGAGCAGGACCTGCATACATCCAATAAGCTAATTTCATAAATTAAATTTTCTTTACTTTCAATAATCTATTTTTTTCTCCCAAACAATAGAAAGGATCCTTTGTTAAAGGAAAAATAAAAATACATCTATCTATATATAGATATCTTTTTATTACTATTATTTTTTTTATTATATCAAAAACATGTCTTTGTGAATTTTACAAAATTCCCTGCAACTTCTGGGACGGAAGGATTCGAACCTCCGAATGACGGGATCAAAACCCGCTGCCTTACCGCTTAGCCACGCCCCATTTGTTCCAAACCTTTAAATTTTGTTTTTATTTCTATTTTATAGTAAAACAGTTTTTTTTGATTCTTATTAATCATTATAGTCATGAAATAAAATTAGTCAATTGAAAAGATAAAGAATTAGAACCATTTTGAAGCTGAAAGAACTTGTAGTAAGATGTACTTAGTAGTTTCTGTTGTTATTTAATATCAAGTATTTTCTATTTTCTATTTCACTCTTGTAATTACATTGGGAATCAAATTTTGAGTTATGTTTAATATTTTTTCAGAGAATTTTTTTCATTTAAATGGTTTTATTTTTGTTAAATTACCTGAAGCTTATGCTATTTTTGATCCAATCGTCGATGTTATGCCAATAATACCGTTGTTCTTTTTTCTTTTAGCTTTTGTTTGGCAAGCTTCTGTAAGTTTTCGATAGTTTTTGCCCTAATCTTAGTACTTGAAGTTTTCTCGCATATCGTATTTTTATATGCGAGAAAACTTCAAGTACTAAGGTTAATATCCCTATGAAAATTTAATCTATCATTTGTTTTTTAATATGAAATTAAACCAATATAAGAGAAAAGGAAAATGGGTTAAAATTCCGAAAATTTATTTAGCCTAATCATTTAAGTTGACGAGGTTTACTTTTTTCCTTTATCAAAATGAAAAATAACTATTTCTAGAGTAGATTTAAATTATTCTATTTTATTTCTATTAACTATTCTGTTGGAGATTACGTCATGCTTACTCTTAAGCTATTTGTTTATACAATAGTCATATTTTTTGTTTCTCTTTTTGTTTTCGGATTTTTATCAAATGATCCAGGACGAAATCCTGGACGTAAAGAATAATTTTGATTCCAAAACAATTAATCTATAGTGCGGAGAAAGAGGGATTCGAACCCTCGGTACGAAGACTTCGTACAACGGATTAGCAATCCGCCGCTTTCGTCCACTCGGCCATCTCTCCGAATTAAAAAAGTTATAAATTTATCTGTAATAATAGTAAAGAAAAAACTACTGTGAACTAGAACAACATATTGTATTGAGATTTTATTCAATTTGCAATTTAATATCTATATCTACATCCATAGTAGATATAGATATAGATATTATCCTATACTATGCAAACTCAGATTTAATTTGAAACTATTTTTTAATATTTTAATTAAAAAAATATATTATTTATTATCCCTAAATTATATGATTAACTTTCTAATTTTTAAGAAACTTTAATCAAAAATTGGCTTTTAAATAATTTGAATTAATCTAACATTGATAAGACAGTTACTTAAAATCTAAGTCATTTATTGATACAACTCTTTACCTAATCTTAAGGCTAAAATACCTGTAACAAAAACACTTAAGAGGATTACAATAATTTGATTGTCCGAAATTGGAATCATTACTTTTCCTTCTCCCTAATTATTTGGAAATGAGAAAAAAATATATATATGTGATATAATTATTAAATAGTTAAAAAATTACGATTTTTGTTTTGTTTAATTTTCAATTGATTTTTAAATAATATGGACTAGTTAATATTGTATCGATTTAAGTTTGTTATTGCTATAGCTTTTTGGACAAAATCCGTTGGAATTATAAAAAAAGGAGAAGTTGAACCAGAATGAATTTAGAAGTTATTGCACAGCTTATTGTTCTGGCTTTAATCGTTGCGTCAGGTCCATTGGTTATTGCTTTATTAGCAGCTCGTAAAGGTAATTTATAATAATTTATCGTTAACTAAAATATTTCCTTTTTTATGAAGTTGTAAAAATTTGAGGGTCAAGTAGGAAAAAAATAACATAAAAAAAAGTCTAGACTTTTTTTATGTTATTTTTTTCCTATTTTAGTATTATAAAATTTAATATTGGTTTTTAGTCGCGGGTATAGTTTAGTGGTAAAAGTGCGATTCGTTTTTTTTCAATTAAAAGGTCGAAGGATCCAAAAGTATTTCACATTTTTTTGCATTTCATTTTTTATAAAGAGTTTAAATCTTTCTCATTTTTGCAATGAGAGTTAGAGCCTTATTCTTTTATAAAATTGTAATAAAATCTTACAAGTAATAAAAGAGCGAATATTTTTAATAAAAAATCTGTTTTTTTATTGGCTAAAAATCTATGGAGAGAAATTCGAAAACAGATTTTTCATCGTAACTGAATAACCTTTTTTGTAAGATTAAGTCTAATAAAAAGGTTCTAATTATAGTTAGAATTGATAATATATCTTTAGTTTGCTAAAGATATAAGCGTTTTTCCATTTCTTCGGCGGAAAAAGTTTTCCCAAAGATAAAAATAAATCAAAATGAAAAACGAAGTAATCAAAAAGTTTTGTAATTTAATCTTTAAAAACTCTAATTATGTCTTTTTGAGAGGATCATCTAAGAAAGTCTTTTTTCTCTTTTATGGAAAAATAAACTAACATAGATGTTATAAATATATTTTTTTATTGATAATTTCAATAATATTCGTTTATACGTTTAATTGAATTTTGTCACCTTATATTTATGAAGGAGCCGAATGGGAAGAAATTTCCATGTTCGGTTCTGAACTAGAGACGTTTATTAAAAAATTGAACGTCGACTATAACCCTTAGCCTTCCAAGCTAATGATGCGGGTTCGATTCCCGCTACCCGCTATTTAACTATGTTCGCAATTAAAAGCATAAAAAATTTTTTAATTTTTTATGCTTTTAATTCAATTATTTTTAGCAATAACGTCCATCGTCTAAAGGATAGGATAGAGGTCTTCTAAACCTTTAATATAGGTTCGAATCCTATTGGGCGTAACCAATCAAAAAATTTTATTTAATAATAATAAATATATGAAAAAATTATAGTTCTATATTATTTGCCCTCTTGAAATAAGAAAAGTTCAACATATTCTTTAATAGCTTCTTTTAAAATATTCTCTGCTTGTTCTGTGAATACTTTAGTCGAATCTATTATTTCTACAAACTGTGGTTTATTAGTTGTTATATATTCACGCAATTGAACAAGGAATTTTTTCACTTGTTCCGGTTCTAATATATCCAAATATCCATTAACTCCTGTATAAATAGTTGCTACTTGTTCTGCTACGCTAAGTGGTGCTGATTGCGATTGTTTTAATAGTTCACGTAATCGTTGACCTCTAGCTAATTGATTTTGAGTAGCTTTATCCAAATCTGAAGCAAATTGTGCAAAAGCTTCTAATTCTGCAAACTGAGCTAATTCTAATTTCAATTTTCCAGCTACTTGTTTCATAGCTTTAATTTGTGCAGCTGAACCAACCCTAGATACAGAAATACCTACATTAATTGCTGGTCGAATCCCAGAATTAAATAAATCAGCTGATAAAAATATTTGTCCATCCGTGATGGAAATAACATTCGTAGGTATATAGGCTGAAACATCACCTGCTTGAGTTTCGACAATAGGTAAAGCCGTCATACTACCTTCACCTAAATTAGAATTTAATTTAGCCGCTCGTTCTAAAAGACGAGAATGTAAATAAAAAACATCTCCTGGATAAGCTTCTCGACCCGGTGGTCTTCTTAATAAAAGAGACATTTGTCTATAAGCTTGTGCTTGTTTGGAAAGATCATCATAAACAATAAGAGTATGCTGTTCGCGATACATAAAGTATTCGGCCAGAGCTGCTCCTGTATAAGGAGCAAGATATTGTAATGTGGCTGGGGAATTAGCATTTTCCGCAACAATTATCGTGTATTCAAGAGCACCACGTTCTTCGAACGTATTTACTACTTGTGCTACAGAAGAGGCTTTTTGACCAATAGCTACATATACACATATAACATTTTGACCTTTTTGGTTTAAAATAGTATCAACAGCTACTGCTGTTTTGCCTGTTTGTCTATCTCCTATAATTAATTCTCGTTGACCACGTCCAATTGGAATCATTGAATCAATTGCGACGAGTCCCGTTTGCATTGGTTCGTAAACTGAACGTCTGGAAATAATACCAGGGGCTGGAGATTCGATTAATCTAAACTCAGAAGTTGAAATTTGACCTTTTCCATCAATAGGCTGAGCCAGGGCATTGACTACACGACCTAAATAAGCATCACTAACAGGTATTTGTGCTATTTGACCTGTTGCTTTTACTGAGCTTCCCTCTTGTATTGTTAATCCATCACCCATTAAAACTACTCCAACGTTATCTGATTCTAGATTCAAAGCGATACCCACAGTATTATCTTCGAACTCAACCAATTCACCAGCCATTACTTTATCAAGTCCGTAGATACGAGCAATACCATCTCCAACTTGAAGTACAGTTCCAATATTAACAATTTTAATTTCTTGATTATATTGTTCAATTTGTGTACGGATAACACTGCTAATTTCGTCAGGTCTTATATTTGCCATTAGCTTTTATTAATTAATTTCTGAAAGATAAAACTTATGAAATAACAAGCTTATTCAATTGTACTTTCCATGGCCCGTAATAGGCCAATATTATGATCGATCATACGTAAATGTAACTCACTGTTTAAACGATTTTTTAATGTTTCCAAGGCCCGTTCAAGTGCTAATCGAGAAACTTGTTGTCGAACTTGTTCAATGGCCCTTTGTTTTTCAAAACGAATCGTAGCATTTTTTGAATCTTCCAACCTTTTCGAATCGCCATCGGCAGCGTCAATTAATTCTTTTTTTTCTCTATCCATCTGGGATAATCCACTTATTCGAATGTCATCCGCTTTAGTTTTTGCTTGTTGTAGACGATTTTTAGCCTGGTTAAGTTTAAAAGTAGCTTCTTTATAACGTTCTTCGGCGTCACGAATGGTATTTAAAATAGTAAGTTTACGATTTTTCAATAAATTAGTTAATGAAGTAGATTATGTTTTTAGATAAATCTCTTCCCAAACCGAGCGTGAATTTTTTGATTCACCCGGCTTTCTACTCGGTTTTTTCATAAACCAAGGCTGTCGTCTTCATTTTATTATTCTGTATTTTCTAGATATAAAATAGTTTTTGATGACTCTTTTGACAATAAATTTCTAAATTGTCAGCAAGATTGTTCTTTTCGAATAATTCTAAATCAGAAATTAGGTTGTCACTTTAGCATTTTAAAATAAAATTATGAATTAAATTTCAATTTTTGGAGGTTTTTTTTTTTTCTTACGATTTACTAAATTTGGTAATGAAATTATTTTGATACGAGTGTTATGTATCGGAAAAATACCCTACCAAGTGAGATAAAGAAAATCTCAATTGTGCCTGGACTTCAAGCAATTAAGCTTTAACCATTTTCGATCGCTTCCCTCATCGAATAAATTTATTCAATTCTACGAAATGCTATGGTTCTTTAAGATTTCTATTTTCTTAGTAAGTAATTCGTTGGGATTTTTTACTTTTTTTAAGTATCATTGGACAAATCCAATTATTTTATTCGAATATTTAATCCGCACACACTCCCTTTCCAAAGTAAATTAATAAACCCAATACTACACCTAAATTAATTAAATTTGTTTCCAAAAGATTTGTATTTAGTCCGAAACCATTACCGACAGCATCAATCTCATTTTCCATATAGCCCTCTTTTGATTATTAAATTAGCAAAGTTTTGTGGAGTTTTTTGTTTACTCGACACATTCTTTAATTAAAAATTTTAACCCAAAATGAATAAATAATTTTTGAATAATATTAAACAAAACTGATCCATTTTCTTGATAAATAATTAGTAAAAATTTTTTTATAACCCTCTCTCACAATTATAAATTCAAGGAGAGGGTTATAAAATTTTGAAATATTAGTGATAATTCTAATAATTATATATTGCGACTATTAAATAAAAGGATTCGCAAATAAAAGTGCTAAAGCTACGACCAATCCATAGATAGTTAAAGCTTCCATAAAAGCTAAACTTAACAACAAAGTGCCTCGAATTTTACCTTCTGCTTCAGGTTGTCTTGCAATACCTTCAACAGCTTGACCTGCCGCAGTACCTTGACCAATACCAGGTCCAATAGAAGCTAAACCTACGGCTAATCCAGCAGCAATAACAGAAGCAGCAGAAATCAAAGGGTTCATAATAATATCCTCTAACTAAAATTGGTGAAAGATTTTTAATAGGAATAAAGATCTAGTCGCCATTGCTTACTGAACTATTTTATAATTTATTCGAAGCAGTTAATAACTCAAAATGTCTCTTTTTTTAAGTGATAGTATCACCAAAAATAATTTTTTCTTTTACAGTTTTTCCCGACTCTTCAATTACTATCTTGAAATAAATTTTAACTAACGAATTAATTCTTGTAAACTTTTCTAAATGATTAATAATATAGAAATTTTTACAGATTTCCCTAATATCCCAAATTTAAAAATGAAAACAAAGTGATTTTTTTAAATTTATCATTTATTTTTTACTAAAAAAAATCACTCCTTAGTGATGACCTTCCATAGATTCTCCTATATATGCTGCCGCTAATGTAGCAAAAATTAAGGCTTGAATGGCACTTGTAAATAACCCCAAAAACATCATAGGTATCGGAATAACCAAAGGCACTAAGGAGATTAGAACAGCAACAACTAATTCATCAGCTAATATATTACCGAAGAGCCTAAAACTAAGTGATAACGGTTTGGTAAAATCTTCCAAAATATTTATCGGTAAAAGTACAGGAGTTGGTTGGATATATTTACCAAAATAACTCAAACCTCTTTTATGAAGACCTGCATAAAAATATGCGACTGATGTAAGTAAAGCTAAAGCTACCGTAGTATTAATATCATTTGTAGGTGCGGCAAGTTCACCATTTGGTAATTCGAAAACCCGCCAAGGAAATAAGGCTCCTGACCAATTTGATACAAAAATAAAAAGAAACATTGTGCCAACAAAAGGAACCCAAGGTCGATATTCTTCTTCTCCAATTTGGGTTCTAGTTAAGTCTCGAATGAATTCCAAAACATATTCTACAAAATTTTGAGTGCCGGCTGGAATTGCTTGTAAATCTCGAGTAGCTATAATAGCTAAACCTAATAAAATAGCAACTACAATCCAAGAAGTTATAAGTACTTGCGCGTGAACTTGAAAGTTTCCCAATTGCCAATAAAAATGTTGACCTACCTCTACATTGGATATTTCGTAAAAATGATTCCTGGAAATCTCTACAAAATCGAGCGTATTACTCCTTCTAAAAATAGATTTACAAAGAAAAAAATCAATTATTAATTTGATTTTTTATTAAATTTTTTATTCTAAATTAATTGTCTTTTCGTCTCATGAATAATCTATTAATTTATTTAAAATTGATTCTTCACATATTTTTTTTCTCCATGTAATGATAATAACAAGAATAATTAAAAAAAAAAATTATTCTTCTTTTTTAATAAAAGAAATGGAATTAAAGAATAATAATTTTACAATTTTTCACTTAAATTATAACGACCTTCCCGGATGGCTGATGTTAATTTATTCAAAATCCATCTAATGGATGCTCTAGCGTCATCATTTGCAGGTATTGGTATATCTGTTACATCCGGATCACAATCCGTATCAACTAAACAAATTGTTGGAATACCGAGAGTTATACATTCTTGAATAGCTGTAAACTCTTTTTGTTGATCGATAATTATAACAATATCAGGTAAATCAGTCATATATTTAATTCCACCTAAATATTTTTTTAATTGATCTAATTGTCTCTCTAAATCTGCTACTTTTTTTTTGGGAAGTTGATTCAATGCACCTGTTAGTTTTTTGTTTTCTAAATCTTTAAATTTTTGAAGACGTGTCTGTATAGTTAACCAATTTGTTAACATGCCTCCTGGCCATTTCTGGTTTACATAATGACACCTTGCCTTTAAGGCAGCTGATGCTACTAAATCAGCTGCTTGAAACTTTGTTCCTACTATTAGAAATTGTTTACCTTTACTTGCAGCATTTGAAGCTAAATCACAAGCTTCTGCTAAGAAGCGAGCAGTTTGTGTAAGATTTATAATATGAATACCTCTTCGTTCTGTAAAGATATAAGGTGCCATTTTGGGATTCCATTTCCGTGCTTGATGACCAAAATGGACACCTGCTTCCATCATTTCTTCTAAATGAATATTCCAAGATTTTTGTTTCATTCTTTGACTCAATCCTTTTCATAGTTCAACAAAAAATATATATATAATGAACTTTATTGTTATATTAATATGATTACGGGCAGTTTTTTTTGAATTCATCGTTTTTATATTAAACAGATAAAGATATATTTAAATTATTTCGAAATAGAGATCCTTTTAAAACATTGTGAACAGTTCCTCTAGTTGGAAAATTAATAAAGTTACTTTGATGTAAAAAAATATTCTTTATTTTTTTATTAAAAGATTTATTTTTATAAAAAAACTTTTCTTTTTTATTTTCGTTAGTTATTTGGCAAAAAACTTCCTGAGATCCAGTACCAGCAGGAATGATTCCACCTAGAATTACATTTTCTTTTAAACCTTTCAACCAATCAATTCGACCTTTTAAAGCAGCTTTAGCCAAAATTCGAGTAGTTTCTTGAAAACTAGCTTCTGAAATAAAACTTTGAGTGTTTAAAGATGATTTGGTTATGCCCAATAAGATTGGTTCATATGGAACTGCTTCTTCCAGAACACGATTCATTCTTTGTGCTCGTGAGGATTCAATAAGTTCACCGGGTAAAAAAATATTGATCAGTCCGTCTTCTGAAGTCATTACTTTAGAAGTCATTTGTCGTACAATAATTTCTATATGTTTATTTGAGACGTGTACGCCTTGAGATTGATATACTTTTTGAATTTGATCAACTAAAATTATTTGTCCTTGTTTTATACCAATTTTTGCACTTAAGAAAAACCCCCAGAGATTTCCAATAAACTTTTTCAAATCATTGCTCCAATCTTCGAAACTATTCTCTAAATTAATTGATACCGAATTTACAGAACGTGCCTCTAGTAATTGTTCTACTTTAGGCAGACCCTGGATTATATCCCCTGATTTTAACCGTTCATATATAAGGGTTATTAAAGTATCTCCTTCTTTAACAAATTCACCACAACTATTATGAATGATAGCTCCTCCAGTAGTTAAATATGGTTTAGCTAATCGAATAACCAAATAATTTAAATGTAGACCTATAATTTGACTGGATGGAAAATTTTCTGAATATTTTGATAGAAAAAAATTATCAAGAAATAATTTACCAAGATTTAAATTTTGGGTTCTTTCTTTGAAGAAAAGAAACGGTAAACACCATATAAATAAATCTATATTACTATTTATTCCAAAAAAAAATTTATGAATTTTCGCACATTCGTCGGCAAAAAACCATTTTTGATTTTGATATGTCTTTTGAAATTCATTAATTATTGGAGAATTGCTTATTGTAATCTTGTTAAAAGTAACCCAATAAAAACATTCAAAAAAATTTTGAATATTCTGCAAATTTCCTACAAAACCCAATTTATCAAATGAAAAGCTTTCTAAAGCTTTTTTCCTCGATAGTAAAGAATCAGTATTTATTATATCTATCTCTTCTAATTGATTTCTAAAATTTAAATCTTTGAAATTTTCATAAAAATCAAAAAATTTTGTTGAAAAAAAGTTATTTATCCGTTTATTTGTATTAAAATTCTTGGATTTTTTCATTTTTGAAATTTTTACTAAATCAGATGGAGATAAAACAATGAAAAATTTCATTTGATTATTTTCATAAGATGAAATACGGATAATACCTTGATGTTTATTTTTTACTAAATTTTTATAAATTGGAACGAAACTTTTATAATGATTGTTTTTCAAAACGTATTGAGAATTCAAAATTTCTTGTCGTTTTTTGTTATCTAGAAAAGAAGAATACTTTATTAAATTAATTTGGAGAAAATTTCTAAAATTATTTCTTGTTTTTATTTTTAAAAACGAAACATGAGCTTTTTCCAAAAAGTATTTATTTTTCCAACTTACGATTAAACAAGTTCGAATTAATTGGATATATTTTTTATTTATTATTTCGATTTGTTCACCATCTTCATGAAAAAAATAACTTACATTTTTCATTTTTAAATTTTCATTTCTTCTCAATAAATTTAAAAGATTTGTTTTAGTTGATTCTTCAGATATTTCATATTCAGTTGCTGGTCTAATCAAAGCAAAAGGTTTTTCTTTTGAAGGTATAATCCATTGTAGAAAAGCCCACCGATTATATCGGAGTTCGTTAAAAACTTTTTTGCCAGGTGGAATTAAAATACTTATTTGTTTTGAAATTTCATATTTTTGATTTGGATAATAGATAGTTCCTGGTAAAATTTTGACTTCATAAATATTATGAAATTTTCTACGAATTTTAACTAATCCATTTATATCACTTTTAATACTGGAAGTTATTGCTGTACCAGCTCGAATAAATTGATTATTTTTTACTGAAAGTAAGGCTAAATTTTTAATCGAAAGATATATTTTTTCAGGAATGAAGAAAAAAAGGCCTCCTTTTACGATTCGATATCTTGGCTTAAAAATTTTCGTTTTCGCATCTTCAAAATCATTATTTCTAGTAATTGAACTTACTTTAACAGTACCATATTTTAGAATTCCAGAATTTTTCAACATGTATTTCGGATGATCTAAAATGGCAAAAGCTTCATTATTTTGTAAAATGCCATCCTGTTGCAGTTTAAGAATAAAGGGAGTTTTATTCTTTTTCCGTAGAAAAACATTTCTATTTTTTTTTTTTATATCGTAACTGTATAAAATTATATTGTCGTTTACGGGTTTTTCTAAATCATATAATATAGTATGAGTAAATTTGGACGCCACAAAAATTTTATTTTTCCCAAAGATCCAAGGATTTAAAATGCAAATATTCACTTGATTTTTATCTTTTGGAGAAGAAAAAAATAATTTTTTTTTCGCAATAATAACTTGAGAATTTATTTTATCTTGATTTTCATAAAATAAAACAGGTAATTTATCATTTTTGTTATAAGAGTTTCCGGATAATATCCATATATGACATGCCTTAAGTATAGGATGAATGTTACTATGTACATTTTCACAAGCATGACGCACTTTTGTACTCCAATACATTTCTCCTTCTAAATTAGAATAAATATATCTTTGAACTTTTTCTTTAAATGGTGAAGTTTTAGCACGGATTTCAGCAATAACTTGTTTCGATTCTACATATTGATTATTTCGAACTAATAATAAACTTTTGGGTGGAATGGTAAAATTCTGCATTTTATTTCTACTGCGAATACTTAGAAATAAATTAGAATGGCAAATCCAAGCAGGATATCCATGACGAGTACGTGTTGGATATACTAAATTTTCATCAAATTTTATAACTCCATTAAAAGGCGTTCGTACGTGTTCTGCAATATCACCAGTAAAAACACCTCCGGTATGAAAAGTTCGTAAAGTCAATTGAGTTCCAGGTTCACCTATGGATTGCCCTGCAATAATGCCCACAGCTTCACCGATTTCTATCAAATTTCCATTTGTAAGACTCCAACCATAACATAATTGACAAATCCAAAACATGCTTTTACAGGTCAAGGGAGACCTTACAGGTATTATTTCTAAATTTAAACTTGTTAATTTATTTGCCAAAGAAGCTCCAATATCTTGATTACGAGTAGCGAAACATCGATCATTTATATAAATATTTTCTGCTAATACACGGCCAATAAATTTTTGATGAAAAAAGTTTTTTTTTACTTGGAAAGTATTTATAAAAATACCATGAAAAGTGCCACAATCTTTTTTACGTATAACAATACGCTGAACTACTTCAACTAATCGACGAGTTAAATATCCAGCATCTGATGTTCTTACAGCAGTATCTACAATCCCCTTACGAGCTCCATAGCATGAAATAATGTATTCCGTTAAAGATAGTCCTTCTCGGAAATTACTTTGAATGGGTAAATCAATAATTTGTCCTTGAGGATCTGACATTAAACCTCTCATACCTACTAATTGATGAACTTGTGATATACTGCCACGAGCACCTGAAAAAGACATCATATGAACTGGATTTGAAGGATCAGTCATTCTAAAGTTCGGATTCATTTCTTGTTTTAAATACTCACTTGTTGCATACCATGTTTCTATAAGTTGACGCAGTTTTTCTACGGCATGTAAATTCCCAACATTTTGATGTTTTTCTGAAAGATTACCATATTGTTCAGCATCTTCGATAAGCCAAGTTTTTGAAGGTGCTGTTAAAAGGTCATCAATACCTAATGAAATAGCACCCAAAGTAGCTTGTTGAAAACCTAATGTTTTTAGTTGATCCAAAACATGAGTTGTATAAGTAATTCCGAAATGGGATATTAATCTGCTTATGAGTTGTCTCACGGCAATTCGATCCATAACTTTATTATAAAATATCAAATCGACTGGTTCTGCCATGGCAAAAAACCTCACTTTATTTTACAAACATAAATCAATAATGAATTTTAAAAAATTTTTCTAATTTTTCATTTATCTCATTAGACTAAAAACTTTTATTTCGTCTTAAAGATGCTTTATACGTACCTTGTATTGCTTCATCAATTTGTTGATTAAATAAAATACGACCTGCGGTTGTACAGATAAAAATGTTCAAGATTTTTCGATTTTTATCCCTTTTTATTTGAAAATGTTCAGAAATTTGAGAAAAAGTTCCTAATGGTTTATATTGAATTTCGATAGGTTCCTCACGAATTGTTGAAGTAACTATTCGAAAATTTTTTTGACATTGTAACCATAAAAGACTATGCAAACTAATTGTTTGTTGACGATGCGCTTGCAAAATATCATCATAACCATAAAAATATGGTATTTTGGAAAACTTTGTATTGTGGGTCGGTTTGTTTGTTTTTTCATTATTGCTTTGATCAAATGGGTTATATCTATCAAATGGGTGATATCTATTACTATAAATGCCTCGAAAATTTTCTAAAGTTAAAATATAAAGTCCAAGAAGCAGATCTTGACTCGGTACAGACAAAGGATCTCCTGTAGCTGGAGATAGTAAATTTCTACGAGAAAGCATAAGTAAGCGAGCTTCTGCTTGAGCTTCCAATGATAAAGGAACATGAACTGCCATTTGATCTCCATCAAAATCAGCGTTGAAACCACCACAAACTAGTGGATGTAAATGGATAGCTCGTCCAGTAACTAAAATAGGCTGAAAAGCTTGCATTCCTAATCGATGTAATGTTGGCGCTCGATTCAATAATATAGGATGTCCTTCCATAATTTCTTCAAGAATTTTCCATACAATAGGTTTTTCGCTTTGAATCATCGTTTTAGCTGCTCTAAGGTTAGGAGCCAAATTTTGTCCAATAAGACTACGAATAACAAATGCTTGAAAAAGTTCAATTGCCATTTCCCTAGGTAATCCGCATTGATGTAATGAAAGAGTGGGACCAACTACAATTACTGATCTACCCGAATAATCTACTCGTTTTCCAAGTAAATTTTCACGGAATCTTCCTTCTTTTCCTTCAATTAAATCTGAAAACGATTTATAGGGTCTATTATGACTATCTCTCATAGGTTGTCCCCTAATTCCATTATCAATAAGTGCATCTACAGCTTCTTGAACCAGTCTTTTTTGGCAAACAATAAGACCTCCCGGTGTTGAATCACTCCGCGCTAAGAAATCAAGAAGAGTATTGTTCCTATAAATGACTCTTCTATAAAGTTCATTTAAATCAGACATAATTAACTCACCTTCACCTAATTCAATCATAGGTCTCAATTCAGGTGGCAGAACTGGTAAAATTGACAAAACCATCCATTCTGGTTTTATATTGGTTTGGAAAAAATGATTCGCTAATTTAATTCGTCTGATTAATAGATCTTTACGCCTTTGAATTTTTCTGTCTTCCCATAAATTTCCAGTTGATTTTTGTTCGGCAAATTCTCTCCACTCAATGTGTGCGTGGTTTATTACGTTTTGCAAATTTAAATTAGTCAACTGTTTTTTAATTGCGTCACCTCCCGTAGCTATTTCTCTATTTTGAAATACTTCAAATCCCCCATAAGAAAAAAATCGGGGGAATATATCTCTCCAGGATTGATCTTCGTACTTGAATAACCCCCTTAATTTTAATAGAGTTGGTTTTTCATTTATAGGTCTAGCAATGAAAAGATTGGGATAGGCGGTTTTTCAGATCCCCCCCCCCTTAAGAATCGGATGTGAATATTTCTCTTCATCCGGCTCAAATAGTTCTAAATATTTATTCGGCCTCATACCTTTAAAAAAAAAAGGTCTTTTAATATCTAAAAAATTTAAGTGCTACTCATTACTCAAGTTATCATTAATTTTTATTTTTAATTTTTTCCAAATTTTTTGAGTAGTCTTAGTCCTTTGACAATTCAAAAAAAATAATGAAGTCAATTTAATTATTTTTTGTTAAGATATTATATCTTGTTAAATTTACAAAGGTTTTTCTTGTCCATGTTTTTATCCTTTTTTAATCCTTTAGGTTTTTGCTCTATTTCGATGATTTATCTATTATTTGAAGCATATTTGCGATGAATTTACTTCGATATATCATAATAGAAAAATATTTAATAAAAATATTTTCTGATTTTTTATTTTACGAAATCTAAATAGCAATTCATTTCTTTTATCTAACCCTAGATCAAATCCTCTAGACAATTGAATTTTTAACAATTGTTCCATTTCGAGCTTCATTCCATTATTTCATAAAGGTATGTCGAAATAAGAGCTATTATTCTAATTAGAATAAATTAGAGTAACAGTTTGTAAAAAATCTGTAAAATAGAAACTTATGATCAAGTCACACATCGCAATAAACTAGACTTTCCAATTCTTTTAGCGGCTTACCTAGAAGATTAGCTATACAACTAGGAAGACGTTTTAAATACCATACATGTGTTACCGCACATGCTAATTCAATATAACCCATTCGATATCGTCGAATTCTTGATTCAATAAAATCTACTCCACAATTTTCACAAAATTTTATATTACCTTTTTTGTTCCCAATTCCTTGATATTTACCACAAATACAAACACCACTTTTAATAGGTCCAAAAATTCTTTCACAAAACAAACCATCTCTTTCTGGTTTATGGGTTTTATAATGTAACGTATAGGGTTTGGTTACTTGACCGATTATTTCACCATTGGGTAATATTCTTTTGGCCCAATTACGAATTTGTTCTGGGGAAGCTAATTCAATTCGAAGATATTGATGTTTTTTTTGATAGTTCATAACAGGAAAATTACAAATTTTTTTTCAAATTTCTTTAAATTGGAATTTCAAATCTTTTTCACGTAGAGTTGCATGATTTATTTCTAGAGCTAAAGATCGTAATTCTCGAACAAGTAATTTGAAAGATTCTGGAGCAGTTTTAGGTTCAGGTATAGGTTCTCCTGTAACAATAGCGCCAAGGACTTCATAGCGAGCTCGAATATGATCAGATTTTATGGTTAACATTTCTTGCAAAATATAAGCAACACCAAAACCTTCTAAAGCCCAAACTTCCATTTCTCCTACTCGTTGGCCCCCTTTACGAGATCTGCCTCGTAATGGTTGCTGAGTTACAAGTGCATAAGGCCCACTAGAACGTGCGTGAATTTTATCATCTACTTGATGAATTAATTTTAGCATATAGGCTTTTCCTATAGTAATAGGTTGTTCAAAAATTTCTCCAGTTCTTCCATCAAGTAAACGACTTTTTCCAGGGCTATCAGGTTCAAACAACCAAGGGTTTTTTGTTTTTTCACTTGCTTTATAAAGTTCTGAAAAGACTAATTTTCTGGAAGACTCTTGTTCATATCTTTCATCGAAAGGTATTATTCTATAACTTTTATTAAGAAATTCTCCAGCTAACCCAAGCAAACATTCAAAAATTTGTCCAACGTTCATGCGTGAGGGTACACCCAAAGGGCTTAATATCATATCAATAGGTACACCGTTTTGGAGAAAAGGCATATCTTGTCTTGGTAATATTTTTGAAATAATACCCTTATTACCATGTCGTCCAGCAACTTTATCACCTATTTGTATTTTACGTTTTTGTAAAACGTATACATGAATAGTTTTTGTATCATTGGAACTATCTTCTCGAAAGATCGATCTAACGTCAATTACTCGCCCTTTTCCACCTATAGGAACTTTTAGACAAGTTTCTTTAGAGTTACCTACTTGAATACCAAAAATAGCTTGTAATAATTTACCTTCAGGTGCTCTTAATGTTTCTTCTGTTTCTTGAGGTGTTAATTTACCTACCAAAACATCGCCAGTTTCTACCCATGCTCCTGTTGATACAAAACCATTTTTATCTAAGTGACGAAGTATATAATTATCTAAATGGGGTATTTCTCCAGTAAAAATTTCAGCGCCCTCACTTGTCACACGAGCTTCAACTTCATATCTTTCAATATGAATTGAGGTATAAATATCTTCATATATTAGTCTTTCATTAATTAAAATGGCATCTTCAAAATTATAACCTTCCCAAGGCATATAAGCTACTAAAATATTTTTTCCTAGAGCTAATTCACCTTTTGAAGTTGCTGCACCATCCGCAAGTATTTGTCCTTTTTTTATATATCTATCGTTTTCTACTTGAGCTTTTTGATGCATACAAGTACTGTTGTTAGAACGTTGATATACAATTAAATTTGTATTTGTTTTTTCTTTATTTAATGATAAAACGATTTTATTACTATCGATATAATTAGTTTTTCCATGGTTTTTCGATATAATAACACTTCCTGAATCAAGTGCTATTTGACTTTCTACTCCTGTCCCTACTATACATTTTTCTGTTTCTAGAAGTGGAACAGCCTGACGTTGCATATTTGATCCCATTAATGCTCGATTTGCGTCATTATGCTCAAGAAAAGGAATTAATGAAGCTCCGACAGAAAAATATTGTAAAGGAAAAATACTTCGAAGATGGACTTGTTCCCAAGCAATAGCTACAAAATCTTGCCGATAGCGTGCTGGGGTAATTTGTTCCTCTCGATTGTTTCGGTCTAGTGCTAAACAATTCCCAATGGCTATTCGATAATATTCATCTTCACCGGCTGATAAATTATAGATTTTATGATCCAGTTCTGATAATTCTGAATTTTTATAAAATGGACTTTCTAAACAACCTAAAATATTTATCTGTGCGTGAATAGCTAACGAACCTATAAGTCCAGCATTCATTCCTTCGGACGTTTCAATAGGGCAGATGCGCCCATACTGACTAGGATGAATATCACGGACTTGAAAACCAGCAGTTCTTCTTGTCAACCCTCCGGGACCTAAAGAACTTAATCTTCGCTTGTGAACCATTTCTGTTAATGGATTTGTTTGATCCAAGAATTGAGATAAAGGGTGTGAACCAAAAAATTCTTTAAAAGTTGTTATTAATGGTGTAGGGGTTACTAAACTTTTAGGGGTTGGTAATCTTTTTCGTTTGTTTGCTCCTCGCATAATTTGTCGGATCGAATTTTCTAAACGATTTAATGCTAATTTCAGTTGATCTTGCAATAAATCTGCCACTGAACAAACACGTTTATTTTTTAGGTGATCTATATCATCGAGTTTACCTATACCAAATTTTAATTTTATCAAATAATCAACAGCCGCTAAGAGATCTTGAGGTAATAAAAAATTTTCGTTTTCAGGTACGTCAAGATCAAATTTTTTGTTTAAATTTAAACGTCCTATTTTTCCTAATTCATATCGTTGTTGAAAAAATTTTTTTTGTAATTCCTTGCGTATAGATTCTGAAAAAATAAGATCTCCACCTAGGCTATATAATTGTTTATAAAGTTCAATAATGGCTTCTTCAGTTGAATAAAGTTGTTCTTTCTTACTTTTTTTCCCGATAGATTCCAAAAAAATTTTAGGATAAGAGACGTGTACCAAAATTTCTTTTAGACTCAAACCCATAGCTGATAATAAAACCAAAATGGATACTTTTCGTTTTTTGCTTATTCGTGCCCATATCCTTTTTTTTGCATCGATTTCTAATTTTAATCTACCACCCCAATTAGAAATTAAAGTTCCAGTATATATAGGAGTTCTGTTACGATCTACTTCTGAATTATAATAAATTCCAGGACTTCGTAGAATTTGATTAATTACAACTCTGGCTATTCCATTAACAACAAAAGTGCCTTGCGAATTCATTAAAGGAATACTTCCGAGAAAAACTGTTTGTTTTTGTAGTTTTCCTTCCTTTTTTTGTGTCAATTGAGATGGTACATACAAATCCGATGAATATGTAACAGATTTATAGACAGCATCTCTCTCTTTTATACAAGGTTCCGCCAATTTATATTTGTCGCCAAATATCCGAAATTCCAACTCTTGATCTATATCTTCAATTTTTGGAAACTTTAAAAGTTCTTCAATTAAGCTTTTATTAATAAAACGATTAAAACCTTCAAATTGTATTTTTCCAAATTCGGGGAGTACGAAAATTTCCATATTCTCCTTTAAAATTTTTTGGAGTTTATATCATTAATATCCCTAAAAAAAAATAGAATTCTAATTTTTTTTTAATTTCCTACACAAAGTTTTTAAACCCAACTCCTTTTTATATTTTGTCCCCACTAATTTTATGATATAATTTGAAAAAAATATTAAATCTAAAGTATATTATTTAATAAAAATAAAAGGCGACATGGCCAAGTGGTAAGGCAAGGGACTGCAAATCCTTCATCCCCAGTTCAAATCTGGGTGTCGCTTTGTTTTTGAAAATGTAAGAATTGTGGATTGTCTATTTTGTCATTCCTAAAAATAACCTGTTATGCTCTATATTATATAGTCTGTAACATTTGAACTATTTCCAAAAACTACTATAGACAACCCTTATATATTTTGAAATAATAAAGTAAGAAAAACAACTTAATTTTTAAGAATTATTAATTAGAGATAATTTATTTAACAATTGTTTGAAAAAGAATAGGTTTAAATATACTTGGATGTATATAATATGTATATGTACATATATATATCTTGCCCCAAAAAGGCATAAATAAAAGGAAAGATTTTATGGACATTACTAATATCGCTTGGGGTGCTTTAATGGTTGTTTTTACTTTTTCTTTGTCACTTGTTGTATGGGGAAGAAGTGGTTTATAAATTTCTGTTAGAATTTTGTAGGAAAAAGTTAACTTTTTTTGATTTTTCTTGATAAAAGAAAAAGAGCCTTAGGTTTTTGTGAGAAAATCAAAGCCTCTTTTTCTTTTGTCCCCAGTAAGATGCATATATTGTATACTTAATTTTGTTTATTTTGTATTTATCAAAAAGAGGTTGTTTTTTTAATTTAAAATTTTTATAAGTATATTTTCTTACAAGTTTTGAATCAATATTTATTATTTTTCTGTATTTCATTTGATTTGAACCACTTCTTAGAGAAATAGTTTCGATAATAAAAAATATTGTGGTTCCACTTAAAAGTATTTGGGATAATAGAAGAATTGGATCTAATCTCCAACCTTGGAAAAAGAGAATCCCTCCGCATAATAATCCGATAGAGGAAAAGAAAAAGTCATAATATTGGGATAGGTTATTCTATGTGACCCCCCTTAAAAACCATATATGATTTTTTAAACTCAGTATGGCTTGAACAAAAAACAAAATTTTTTTATTCGAAATCCAAGTTAATTTGATTGAATTTTTTGGATCGTCTCTTTTTTTCCCAATTAGATAATTCTATATCTAATTCCGAAAAAGTTTTTTTTTAGTACTTTTTTTAAATATCTTTAGGTTCATATTAAATTCCGTCGTTCTAATTATTTACTTTCTAGAGAAAAAAAATAAATAACGAATATATTTTTCTAACTACTAAAATAAAAAAAAAGAAAATTTTTCGAAATAACGTAAAAATGTTAACCATTTTTAACCATGGATTTGTTTTGACTTTAAAATAGGAAATTTATTTTTTTCTATTTTTTCAAGTTTCATATCAATAATTCTGGATATGTCGAAAAAATGTCTTGAGTACATTAAAAAAATCACACCTCTAGAAACATAAGGTTCCCTATCTTTTAGAGCATATAAAAGTATACCCATTGTTATTAAAGCTACCCCTATTATACTACTGGGGCCCAATTCCATATGATTCATTTTTTATGATTTAAATAATTGAATAATATAAGAGAAAGAGGAAAAAAACAATAAAAAAAATATATATATATTTTATTGTTTTTACTGTTTTCCCCCCTTCTTTTTTTCTTGTCCATTCAATGAAAAAAAAATATTCTTTTTTTATTAGAAATTCAGTTATTCTTGACCAGCTGTTCGTACATAAAGAATAAGTAAGAAAGCAGTAGGGATTAAGATAAAGAGAGCTGTAGCAATAAATGCTGAAATGTTTACTTCCATAATTTTATTATTTTAATAGTTTTTCTAAAATATTCAAAAAAATATCGTTAAAAAAGCGGATCTGTTTTTGAAAAATTATAAATAAATTTTGTTTTTTTAATTTTTCATTAAAAAATTTAATTCGCGATTCACTCAATATTTATAGAAATGATTTTATGTTTTGAGTTCGATATTTTATTTTTTCTTATTATCAAAATAGTATAACATATATTAAGTATTTATCTAAAAAATTTGATTAATATTTTGTTTTTTGCCTTGAAGAGGATTCGAACCTCCATGCTTAAAGCACGAAATTTTGAATCTCGCGTGTATACCGTTTCACCATCAAGGCTTTATGTAGTGAATTATATGCATAATTCACTACGTTTAAATTTTTTGGTAAAATTTTTTATACTAAATATAGTTAGTTTTATTTTAAAAAAAAATATTAAAATTAGGGGTTGATTGAATGAAATAATAAAAAGGACTTATTAGAAAACCAAAAAAAACAGAACCTATTGTGCATAGAAGTATAGTGAATTCAATAGAATTTTTTTTAGCAGAAATAAAAGGTGAAATTATATACGCTTGAAGATAAGGATTTACTTGTTTGTCTACTGAAAAAATCATTAATCTAATGATTTTTAAATAGTAATAAATTGAAATTATACTTGTTATTAGTGCAACCATGACTAAGAAATGAAGACCTGCACGCCATCCGCACCAAAAAAGATATAATTTACCAAAGAAACCTGTCAGTGGAGGAAGACCTCCTAGGGATAATAAACATAATGTTAATGAAAGACTTAATAAAGGATCTTTTATATATAGTCCCTCATAATCACGGATATTGTCTGTTCCCGTGCGTAAACCAAATAATATAATACAAGCAAATGTACCTAAATTCATGAAAATGTAAAAAAACGTATAAATGATCATGCTAGCATAACCGTTTAAATCACCAGTTATTAATCCAATAATTATATATCCAATTTGACTTATTGAAGAATATGCAAGCATACGTTTCATACTTGTTTGAGTTATTGCAACCAGGTTACCCAAAATCATACTTGAAATAGCTAAAATTTCAAATATAAATTTCCATTCGTTTAGTAATGAAATAAAAGTAATATTAAAAATTCGAGTAGCCAAAGCTATACCCGCTATTTTAAAAGTAACGGAAAGAAAAGCAACGACTGGGGTTGGTGAGTTAGAGTCGGAAGATTTTAAAATTCCTCTCATTCAAAACCGTACATGAGACTTTTATCTCAAACGGCTTCTAAATAATGAATTAGTAACAAAAAATAGTTTTTTGTTTTTTTACTAAATATATCATTATCTTCCTCGCGTCTGTAGGAGAAGTATTTTTTTTAAATAAAAACTTTTCGAGGAATCCTTTTTAATGATTTTGCTTTTAATTTGTTTAATCACGTAAATTTATCCGTTCCCAACAGTTATAATAAATTATTTTAGGATCATTTTTTCATCAACTTATATTCCTTTTTTCCATTTCACTTTTTTGTTTTGAAGAATAAAAACTAATTTGATGTGGAATTTTTTCATATTTTATGATATGTTAAAAGTTTTTTTGCTGTTTGTATAAACTATCCTTAATAATTATTTAATTTGTCAATTAATTTTTATTTCTTAAAAAATAAATGTTTAAAATTTTGCTTTATTCCAAATCCAAAGTCTTGTAAAAATAAAAATTTAATGCCTGTGAAGATTGTATTATTGTATACCATGTTTTTGTTGGGTTTTTTGCTTTATAATTTTGTTTTTATAAAGAAAAACTATCTTTTTTTATAGTTTTAGTAATCATAATTTATTAAACGGTTCACACTCCTTCATAAATATCAGGAGTCCATTGATGAAAAGGAACCAGCGAGAGTTTAAAAGCAAGCCCAACTGTAACACATATAAATGCAAGAAATATTCCTGTCGAATTAGACATTTCTGTATTGGAAATACCAGTCACTATTTTTTGTAGATTGGTTTCTCCACCTGATAGTCCATATAACCAAGAAAAACCATATACAAGGATTGAAGAACTTATTCCACCTATAAGTAAATATTTCATAGCAGCTTCATTTGATCTAATATCTTTCTTTGTATAACTGCATAATAAATATGAACATAAACTTAAACATTCTAACGATACAAAAATAGTTACTAGATCATTAGCACCACATAAAAACATTCCACCAACAGTAGTTGTTAATATAAATATTAAAAATTCAGGAACAGCCATTTTTGTTTGTTTTATATATTCTAAAGCTAAAGGAATGCATAACATAGAAGATAATACGATAAATATTTGAAATATTTCGTTAAAGTTATTTGTTTGGAAAGATCCTGAAAAACTAATAGTAGGTTTTGTTTCCCATTGAAATAGTAATACTATTAGAGTTAGCAATAAACTAATTAATGATGTTAAATAAAACATATTTGTATTTTTTTTTCCACCTGATATTAAATCAATTGTGAAAATAATCAATAAACTAAAAATTGGAATACATTCAGGTAAAATTTTGTTTTCATATAAAAAGGATGTACCAAGTTCTAATTTCATAAAAGTTTTTTAGGGGGATAAAAGTATTGATTTTTATTTTATATATTTGATTGTAATCGACGAGAAAGAAGATAAAATTCGTGATAAAACAAAAAAATGATGTAAAATTTCCGATCATTCTTTTTTTAATGATCGGAAATTTTACATCATTTTTTTATTAAAATTAAATATTAAAATATTTAATTTAACGAAAATGAGCAAAAGCTCTGTTAGCTTCTGCCATTTTATGGGTTTCTTCTCTCTTACGTATAGCAATTCCATTATCTTTGGCTGCATCTATCAGTTCATAACTTAGTTTGACTGCCATATCTTGACCGGAACGTTTTCTTGAGGCACTTAATAACCAACGGATAGCTAGTGCTTTTCCTTGTATCGATCGAATTTCGAGTGGAATTTGATATGTCGATCCACCTATACGTCTTGCTTTTACTGTTACGTTAGGTGTTACTTTGCTTATGGCTTGACGTAGCACGAATAATGGATTTTTTTTCGTTCTCCGTTTTATATTTTCTATCGCTTTGTAAAAAATTTGATAGGCTAGAGATTTTTTTCCATTTTTCAAAATACGATTAACTAACATATTAACTAATCGATTGCGATATATTGGGTCAGGTTTCGCAATTTTTTTTTCTACAATATTTTTACGTGACATAATGCAAATAATAGTTTAATCAATATTTTTGATTTTTTAAACGAATATTTCAAATTTATTTTGACTTTTTCACTCCATATTGTAGGATGGATTTTTTTTATCTCCCTCCAAACCGTACATCCAATTTTCAACGGATACGGCTTTCCACACCTCAATTTTTTTGTGATGCTTACTCATTTTTAATTGAATATCCGTTTCCATTATTTATTTTTCTGGAAATCTTACATTTTGTAATCCTAAACTTGGTTAAAAAACCCGTAGATCTCTTAAATTGATATTGAAAATATGCGTTGTAGATAAAAAAATAAAGATTGCTATTTCATTTTAATTTGTCCTAAAAAATAAAAATTTTAAATATTCCAGAACGGAAACTTTCATACTTATATAAAGATCCTAGGTTTTAGTGTGATAAAATAAAAAATACTTTTTAATAGCATGCTTTAGTTCCATGTTAAATTTTTTTGGTATTAGGTCAGCTATGTGTTCACATGTTTTTAGCAGTTAACTAGGTATATCCAAATGATATAAATTTTAGGAAATAATATGCAACGCACTAGAACGTCCTTGATTACGATCTTTTACCCCTACAGAATCTAGGGTTCCTCTAATAATATGATATCTTACACCAGGTAAATCTTTAACCCTTCCTCCTCTTATTAAAACAACAGAATGTTCTTGTAAATTATGCCCCATACCTGGAATATATGCAGTAATTTCAAATCCCGAGGTTAATCTAACTCGAGCTACTTTTCGTAAGGCGGAATTAGGCTTTTTAGGTGTCGTGGTGTAAAAGTTGACAAAAAGATTTTATTATATTTTATTATATTGTCACTCTATAAAACCGTACGTGAAATTTTCATTTCATACGGCTTCTCGTTCAGATTTGTTTAATTGTTAAAAGATTTTGCTACTGGAGAATTTAAAACTTTTAAATTTTATTGATATTATATTTAATAAATTTTTATTTGTTAAAACTTTGACGAGTTATTATTAGCTTATCTTTAGTAATTATACGTCTCTTTGAAATTTTTTCATAAAAAATTAATTTTTTATCTAATTCTTTTTTATCTGATTTTA